CACCGACCCTCGAGGAAGGGACGGGGAAGACGACTGACGAAAACCACGTTGAATTGTAAAAGAATGATCATTACACTCCGACCCGGTTATTCTATTCCACCATTTCTGAGTGAGTAAATACTACCGATTATTTCTGACAAGAATATGGCCATCCGCTTATATGGAGCTTACACCCCGGGTACACGCAATCGATCTGTATTAAATTTTGACGAGATAGTTAGATCCAAACCCCGGAAGAAATTAACCTCGGGTAGACATTACAAGAAAGGACGTAATAATAGAGGTATTATCACCAGTAGACACAGAGGGGGGGGTCACAAACGTCCATATCGTCAGATCGATTTTCGACGAGATAAAGAAGATGTTCCCGGAAAAATTGTAACCACCGAATATGACCCCAACCGTAATTCATGCATATGTCTCGTGGATTACGGAGATGGTGAAGAAAGATACATACCACATCCCAGAGGATTATGTATCGGAGATACTATCGCTTCCGGTTCTGAAGCACCTATTTCAAGTGGAAATGCCCTACCTTCGAGTGCGATTTGAATTATCAATCCACGCGATCGGAAAGAACCGATCGGGCTTAAAGCAGAGCCTGTAAATCTATCACTAATCCAATTTCAAAAGATTTTACCTCGGAGGGAAACTGAAAAGGAACAATAGCGGATGATTAAGCCAAATAATATCCATTGGCTCTAAAGGTACGATAATATGGAGAAGACTGGATTGTCTTAAGCATAAGCAGGACCAAGTAGGGTCATTAATTGCTCAGCAGGGAATGAAACACGAATTATTCACATTCGATTCGGTGGTCGGAGACGAATTTGAAGCTGTACTGTGATAATTCACCTTTTGAATAGGGAATATAAATGTTAAGTATGCCTCCTAAGTTATCCAAAACATAATAAGGTGTTAACGTGGATTGATAAAGTCATTGAATCTGTTGCTAAGTGAAAAGAGCATAAGCCAGATGCCGGTGAGAAAACCTAGGATATCGAGGATAGAGATCGGGTGTTGGGGGATTGACCTCTAGGTACCAGTACCAATTCTTACAAGTGGTCCCTGGCACAGATACCATCCCATATATCCGGAAAGCTGTATGCCCTGAGAAAGGCTTGTACAGTTTGAGAAGGGGCTTTTTACTATCCATGGAAGGGGTAAAAGGTCCACTTCAACCAAAATGCCTTTGGGAACATCTGTGCATAACGTAGAACTAACACCTGGTAAAGGTGGACAATTAGTTAGAGCCGCTGGTACTGTAGCAAAAACTATCGCCAAAGAAGGTCGATTGGCTACCGTAAGATTACCATCTGGAGAAGTTCGTTCAATCTCTCAGGATTGCTCAGCAACGATCGGACAAGTGGGGAACGTTGATGCCAATAATCGAGCCTTAGGAAAAGCTGGATCTAGACGCTGGCTGGGTAAACGTCCTCATGTAAGGGGTGTAGCTATGAATCCTGTGGATCATCCCCATGGGGGTGGGGAAGGCAGGGCTCCAATTGGTAGAGAAAAACCATTGACTCCCTGGGGTCGTACCGCACTCGGCGGTAGAAGTCGAAGAATCACCAAATACAGCAATATATTCATTCTTCGTCGTCGTCGTAGGAAGAACTGAAAAAACAATGGGAGTAATAAACGGGGGTGATTCACCGTGGCACGTTCATTAGAAAAAGGTCCCTTTGTGGCTGATCATTTATTGAGAAAAATCGAGAGTCTTAATATGAGGAGGGAGAGGGGAGTAATAGTAACTTGGTCCCGTGCATCTGCGATAGTTCCGACAATGATCGGTCATACAATCGCTGTTTATAACGGACGGGAACATTTACCCATTTATATAACGGATCGTATGGTAGGGCACAAACTAGGAGAATTTGCACCCACTCGTAATTTTCGGGGGCATGCAAAAAGTGATAAAAAATCTCGCCGTTAACCAATCGGGAAGTAATATTCAATGGAAACTAATGATGATTCAGAAAAAGAAGTCCGAGCTTTGGCTAAATATGTCGATGCATCAGCCTATAAAGTACGCAGAGTGATCGATCAAATTCGTGGTCGTTCGTACGAGGAAGCGCTGATATTACTAGAATTCATGCCCTATCGGGCATGTTATCCGGTATTGCAATTAGTCTCTTCCGCAGCTGCAAATGCTAGTCATAATTCGGGATTAGGGAAAGCTAATATCTTCATCAGCGAAGCTAAAGTAGATGAGGGTTCCGTATCTAAAAGATTTCGGCCCAGAGCTCGAGGACGTGCTTATCCAATACGCAAACCTACCTGTCACATAACAATTGTGATGAAAGCAAAATTTAAATAGCGATACTTTCAGGGAAATTTGTTAATTGAACGGTAGTCTATTAAAAAGGAATAGATGTATGGGACAGAAAATTCATCCACTTGGTTTTCGACTTGGTGCAACTCAGAATCATTGTTCCCACTGGTTTGCGCGGCCAAAAGATTATTCAAAATCTATCACAGAAGATAGGAGAATACGTGATTGTATCGATAAATATGTGCGAGAGAGTGTAAGAAATTCATTCAATTACGGAGGAATCGCACGTATCGAGATTCAGAGAAAGACGGATCTAATTCGGGTCGAAATACATACGGGCTTTCCTGATTTGTTGATGGAAGATCATGGTCTGGGGATTGAACGATTAAGAGCGAATGTACGTAATGTATTGAATCATAAGGATCAAAAACTTCATCTAACTCTCAAAGAGATTGAGAAACCTTATGGAGAACCGGAAATACTGGCGGAGCATATTGCACCACAATCGGAAGATCGAGTTGCTTTTCGCAGAGCAATGGGAAAAGCTATTGAACTGGCTGAAAGAACGAATGGTAAAGGAATTAAAATACAAACACCGGGACGTCTTGATGGAAATGAAATTGCTCGTGCCGAATGGGCTAGAGAGGGTAGAGTTCCCTTACAAACCATTCGAGCTCGCATTAATTATTGCTGCTACCCGGCCCGAACTATCTATGGAGTATTAGGGATAAAAGTTTGGATTTTCCAGGGTGACGAATGAATCAGTCTCATGTCCATGATGAAACAACAGAGTGTTCAAATTATGGCAGAATTAACGACTCATTACCATTCCATCTCTACATAGAAGTATGATATTAAACATTCAATGAATTAAGTGCCATGCTTGGTGTGCGACTCGTTCGGGTGAGGTCTCTTACAAGTACTGGGGGATTATTCAATAGGAATTTATCCTTCTGATCCGTGACGAGACAATAAAACTCATTGCTCCATACGAATGGGATCCAGTGGGATGACTACGAGACGTAGTAACATCAGATTTAATAACTCTCCCACGATGGAGGAGCAAATTCTCCTCGGTGAAGCGGAAGTATATCGGGAAGTACTAATAAGGGATCAATTTATTCTTACAAGAGCGTATGGTTAGTACTTTGAAAGCGGTGTGATAAAGCAGAGGATAGCCCGGGTGAAAGGGGTTTATCGATGGGAAGGAGCTCCGGGTCAAGGAGTACCAGTAGGAGTGACCCTGAGAGCAAAGAGAAAGAGCCCCGCCGCAGGGAGGGTACCTAAACGTTCGAATTGGAGCTATGGGAACGAAGGAATCTACAAATTGATGGGATTACTACCAATCCCTACGATTCGATAGACAGGATGGCGTAATAAACCAATGATTAATCCGATGAGGATGCATCGATAGAGTTAATATCCGCCCATGAATTTCTAATTGAATAATTTGATCGAATGGTAATAGTCAAATCATTCGACGTGATAACTAATAATTAGTCCCTCCGGAAGGTAGGATGGGGGAGGGGAGGGGGGGGGGGAAGGGAGGAAAGGGTGGATGCAAAGATAAAATCGGAACCTGCCCAAAATATATCTATTCAATCGGGATATTATTCATGAGTAGCCGGGTGAAGGAAAACTTTCATGTCCGGTTTTGTATTGGAGGTGAGATCGGGGGGACCGTCACCGACCATGACCCTAAAAGAATCAAATTTCGGAAACAACATAGAGGGAGAATGAAAGGAGTATCTACTCGGGGTAATTGCATCTGTTTTGGAAGATTTGCTCTTCAGGCACTCGAACCTGCTTGGGTTACGGCCGGACAAATAGAAGCAGGACGAAGAGCTATTACTCGTTACATTCGTCGCGGTGGTAAGGTATGGATACGTGTATTTCCCGATAAACCAGTCACTGTGAGACCTGCAGAAACACGTATGGGGTCGGGAAAGGGATCTCCAGAATATTGGGTAGCTGTAACTAAGCCGGGTCGGATACTTTATGAAATAAGTGGAGTATCCGAGAGTATTGCCCGAGCAGCTATGAGAATAGCTGCATATAAAATGCCCGTACGTACTCAATCTGTTACCGCTACAAGATATATGGATATGTAGTCATGAGTATAGTAAGATTGGAGAGCGCTGCAGGAGGGATATTGCTCTCTCCATTCTTACCACACTCCTCCAAATATTCAACACACCTAATAATATATTCCCACTTAGTATCCAGGAATATTATCCTCACACTTGGGGATATAAATATATATATATATATATATACATACCCATACGTTTGAGGAGAAATGATTCAACCCCAAAGTTATTTGAATGTAGCGGACAACAGTGGAGCTCGAAAATTGATGTGCATTCGAATCCTAGGAACTAGTAATCGTAAATATGCAAGTATTAGTGACATTATCACCGCTACGGTCAAGGAAGCAGTACCTAATATGCCCTTGGAAAAGTCGGAAATAGTTAGAGCAGTAGCTGTACGTACTTGTAAGGGAGTTAGACGTAACAACGGAATGGTAGTACGATTTGATGATAATGCAGCGGTTGTTATCAATCAGGAAGGGAACCCCAGAGGGACTAGAGTATTTGGTCCAGTCGCTCGAGAATCAAGGGGGAGTAACTTCACCAAAATAGTCTCATTAGCCCCCGAAGTATTGTGAAGAGAATAAGGGGATAAAGAGGAAATAAAAGGGGTAGGGAAGGAAGGTAGAAAAAGTAAGAAGATGAAGGGTATAAACTTGATACCGTAATGGATATTGTTTCCGTATGTGATTGATTCAAATCTCAAATAAAGTATCAACTTATTACTCGATATCCAATCCCTTCATCAACCCCCTCTTACCGAATGGAGGGAGGGGGCGTAGGATATATCTTCCCTGTGATTGACCCGAACGAAATTTTTCTGGATGTATATCCAGAAGTTTTGGGACAATTCATTAGATTGATAGATGGGTGGGTAAATGGATAGAGAGATGCTACCATAAATAGATTCTCCATAGAGTATGCCTAACGCGCTCGGTTTGTATTCATAAATAAGAATTAATTCACATGGGTAACGATACCGTCGCCAGTATGATAACTTCCGTAAGAAACGCCAACGTGCGAAAAACCGCAACAGTTCAGGTACCCGCTACTAGTATTACTAAAAGCATTGGAATAATTCTTCTACAGGAAGGATTTATTGATAATATTGGAGAACGTAAGGAAGGTAATAAGTCTTTCCCAATTTTGACCCTAAAGTATCGAGGGAAAAAAAGAGAGCCATACATCACAGCTCTGAAACGTATCAGTAAACCTGGGTTGAGAATGTATTCCAATCATCGGAAGATTCCCGAAGTATTGGGTGGAATGGGAATTGTGATTCTTTCGACATCCGCTGGGATTGTGACAGATTGGGAAGCTCGACAGAAACGAATTGGAGGAGAAATCTTATGCTATGTATGGTGATTTATCTGAAGATTTATGAAATCACCATTTTCGGGGTAGTCTCTACGAATAACGATTCAATTAGTACTACTTCTAACGACGTCGGTTAATGATAAGGATATTTTACCTCTGATGATGAAGAAACAAGATTTGATTGACGCGGAAGGTATAGTTACCGAATCACTCCCTAATGCCACGTTTCGGGTTTGCTTAGACAACGGATGCCAGGTCATGGCCCATGTCTCGGGTAGAATTCGACGCAATTATATACGAATATTGACCGGAGATAGAGCAAAAGTGGAATTGAGTCCCTATGATTTGACTAAGGGACGTATCATTTACCGCCTCCGAAACAGATCACTGAATGAGACTTCGCAATAACTATTCAGTATTGGTGAAAGAATCAAAAATTTGATAAGGATCAGTATCGAATCCCAATAGTAATAGGAAGAGGTTTCTGTTCGCTGAGTACTACACAAAGTTTGGGATGCGGGGAAGGTTAAAAAAAAATGAAGATTCGTGCTTCCGTCCGTAGGATTTGTGAAAAGTGTCGACTAATTCGTAGACGGGGACGAATCGTGATAATTTGTCCCAATCCAAAGCACAAGCAGAGACAAGGATAATACTTATTCACATCAAGAGCGAGGGTTGGTAAAAAAGGCTCAATATGACTCACTGATAAATCCATTTGTTTATAGGGAATAGATCGAGTATGCCAAAACCTGTAAGAAGAATTGGTTCACGTAGGATGAGACGCAAAATACCCAAAGGTATTATTCATATCCGGGCAAGTTTTAATAATACTATTGTTACCGTCACAGATGTTCGGGGGCAGGTTGTTTCCTGGTCCCCTGCAGGTGCTTGTGGATTCAGAGGCACGAAAAAAAGTACACCATTTGCTGCTCAAACTGCAGCAGAGAATGCTGTTCGTACATCAATCGATCAGGGTATGAAACAGGCGGAAGTCATGGTAAGTGGTCCCGGTCCTGGAAGAGACACAGCATTACGTGCTATTCGTAGAAGTGGTGTAGTTTTAGGTTTCGTACGTGATGTAACTCCTACGCCACATAATGGGTGTAGACCCCCCAAAAAGAAACGTGTATAACTATTCAATATATTGCATAGGGATCGTGTTATGATTCAAGACGAAGCACCAGTCCCCGCTCAAATATTACGATGGAGGTGTATCGAATCCAAAGTAGAGAGTAAACGCCTTCATTATGGGCGCTTTGCTGCATCTCCTTTCGATAAGGGTCAAGCCAATACAGTAGGGGTTGCTATGCGTAGGACTTTGCTTGGAGGAGTAGAAGGAACAAGTATAACACATGCAAAGTTTAAAAATGTGGTGCATGAATATTCCACACTAGTTGGCGTTCGGGAATCGATTCACGATATTACAATTAATCCGAAAGAGATTGTACTTAAAAGCGATTCTTGCGAGACCCAAGCAGCATCTATTTCCATTACCGGTCCTAGAAATGTAACTGCCGAGGACATTACACTACCATCTCCCGTTCAAATAGTTGATGCTTCACAACATACAGCTACTGTTACTAAAGCAACCTCCTTAGATATCGAATCGAGAATTGAGAAGGATCGCGGATATCGTACGTGGAATTTGAGGGAATCCCAGAATGGAGAGTTCTTTGTAGATGCTGTATTCGCGCCCATCTGAAATGCAAATTACAGTGTCCATTCCTTCGAGAATAACAACGAAGTACGGGAGATACTATTTATCGAAATCTGGACCAATGGAAGTTTAACCCCTGAAAAAGCACTTTATGAAGCTTCTCGAAATCTGATTGACTTATCCATTCCTTTCCTACATGTGGGGAGGAAGGAATTGGTTGATGGAACGGACGAGAAATACGAATCCGACGAAGAGTATTTTTCTTCTATCCCTGTTTCAGTCGATGTGGATGAAATGGCAAAAAAACTTACTTCTGGGCATACCTCTATTGACCATTTAGAATTACCCGCTAGAGCTTATAACTGTCCCAAGAAAGTGAATGTACATACAATATCGGATCTTTTGAACTATAGCCAGGATGATTCGAAAAGAATTAAGAATTTTGGAAGTAAATCTGTGGAACAGGTTGTGGAAGCTTTGAAAGAACATTTTGCAATCCAGTTACCCAGAGATAAATTTTCTATCGAATAATTGATGAAATAAGGGACTTCTACATCTAGAAATGCTTTCTTTTACGCTTGACTAGTTTCTCTGGTAATCGGTTGGTCGGAAGGATCGTATAAGGAATAGTAACTGGGTCCTCCGAATAATTCTTGTTGAAGTGGGGGAAAAGGGATATGATCTATCCCAATACGCCTAGGGGGAATCTGTTCCAAGACCCCCTAGGTGTATAGGAATATTCAATAGATAAAAATTATACCTAGCAAAGTATTATTAAAAAAGTCCCGAAGTTAGGGATCTATCGATAGGCAGAGCTGCTCCAATACCCAACCAAATAGCTACTGCGGTACCGACTGAAAAAGCAGTTGTAGCTACTGGACGACGAAAGGGATTCTGAAATTTATTAACATTTTCCGAGAAAGGTACTATTAATAATCCTGCCGGTACTGCAGCCATTAGAAGCACACCTAATAATTTATTAGGTACCGTGCGAAGTATTTGAAATACCGGATGAAAATACCATTCAGGTAATATTTCTGAAGGAGTTGCAAATGGATTCGCCGGTTCACCAATCATTGATGGTTCCAGAACTGCTAATCCTACAGTACAAGCAATGGTTCCCAGGATTACTACTGGGAATATATACAAAGGATCATTGGGCCAAGCGGGCTCTCCATAATAATTATGCCCCATACCCTTAGCCAATTTAGCTCTTAATACAGGATCATTCAAATCAGGTTTTTTCGTTATCGGGATAGGTACCTCATTCCCCCCCAATAGAACCGGACGTGAGAATTTTTTATCATCCGGCTCAAGCAATCACTGGGATTATTATTCCATCCTAGGAATCCCTCCGCGAAAGTGAGGGGAAGATATATTTGCCAATCCTACGCTGCATCGGATGTAAAAATAACTTCTACCTGGGGGAATGGATAAATGGTAAAAATACCAGCTTAATGAAAGGCTTGTTATCCAAGTTGGCTCAAATCTTGTTCGATATGCTTTTTGGATTATCTCACTACCCAAATATTGCGACTTTCCGTGGAAAGGGAAGGAATATTTGAAAATATCGAAACGTACTAGGTTTTAACCCATTGAAACTTCGGCTCATCTTTCGTTTCTTCAGACCCTTTTCTCGCTCCGATGGTAATATCCCCTTTCGCGAAAACGCAGGAGGAATGAATGCGTTTCCCAACCATACACTCCAAATAATCCGCGGACAATCTGGATCGATTGGATTTCACGAAGCCCTTTCATGGATTCGGTCATGGAAAATAATTCTCTATGGGGTGTAATAGGGGATTGAAAGTCTCATCCAAGTTCTAACCCTTTAGAAGTGGAAGGGAAATCAGAATAGAGACACGTTCGTTGATGTGGCAGATCCTATTGATACACCTGCATAGCCTAGTTCCTCATTCGAGTCACACACTCCCGTAATCCATCTTTCCCTTGAGAACGCAAAACTTAGAGTCTTTCGAAGAAGGACTTCAAAGTTTATAATGAAACCGAAGAAATCTCTTACCCTTTCTAGTAAGAGGTATCAATGGCAGTGGAATAATATTCGGAAATCCTAACGCTCCGGCAGCTGTAGAAACATCTCTCGGTTCCCCATATTATAGAGGACCCGAAATACCTTGTTTACGGATCATTAGAAAATGCATTAACATAAATACAGCAGTAGGGAGGGGTAATACGAAAGTGTGTAAACTATAGAAACGAGTTGATGTGGATTGACCTACACTAACGCTTCCGCGTAATAATTCTACCAAAGGAGACCCTATTACGGGAATAGCTTCAGGTACACCAGTTACAATTTTAACCGCCCAATAACCAATTTGATCCCGAGGCAAAGAGTAACCGGTTACACCAAAAGATACGGTTGATACAGCTAGAATTACACCCGTAACCCAAGTTAATTCACGAGGTTTTTTAAACCCCCCCGTAAGATGAACGCGAAGTACGTGCAGAATCATCATCAGAACCATCATACTCGCTGACCATCGATGAACTGATCGGATTAGCCAACCGAAACTGACTTCAGTCATTATATATTGAACGGATGAGAAAGCTTCCGTAACGGTCGGGCGGTAGTAAGAAGTCGTAGCAAAACCAGTAGCTACTTGAACTAAAAAACAAGTTAATGTGATTCCTCCTAAGCAATAAAAGATATTTACATGGGGAGGGACATATTTACTGGTAATATCATCGGCAATCGCCTGAATCTCGAGACGCTCCTCGAACCAATCATACACTTTATTGAGATGGGTAAGTATTTACAACCTCCCCCTCGAGAAACTGTACATGAAAATTTCCCTTCATACAGCTTGAGCGAGAATATTCAGACGTTACTTGAGCATCCGAATAACTGTTTAATAATCCTCAGTTATTTCTCGTAGGGTAACGGGTCGGTAGGGTGGAGAATCTACCTCGAAATATTCTTCGCTTCGATCTCACGTTAGCTCATACATCCTGATCGGATGGGGTAATATATTGCTGGCTTTTTGAGCAATCTCTCTTCCTATCAAATCTAATCGTGGATGAACCAATAGAAGGATTAATAGGATTTATCTCGTTCCAATCCCTTTGTATGGATATATTTAAACATTAGATTCCTACTGCACCCCGATGATATTTCTATTGGTAAGTGGAGGGAATAATGGGTAAACACCCCCCACCATCATTCAAGTAAGTAAACCCAACCTTGAAAGGATGAGAAAATATATTACTCAATCCCTTCGCTAAACCAATATCAAGGAACCGTTATGTCGAAAGCATGTGGAACAACTCCCTAAGCTTTTGCTAGCAACGCAATGACGGAGCATAAATGGTAGATCGTGTAATTAATCATAGTCCAAATATTCATCGATTGACTCTATACACCCTGCGCTCTGAATGCTATGCTATTAGAATCCAGCAGGGTGGACTTTATCCCTTCGTAAGAAGAGTAGCTCCTTACCCATCAAATGAGATTGGTTCTGGCGGGTCACACACCCATATTAAAAAACCCTTGAATTCGATGGTTACGCGATTCAACTATCTCTCGATTTTTGGGATGATCTTTCAATCCCCCAGCCATTTCTTCACTGGGGGATATGAAACGACTCCATGATATTAATTCGTTACCAACTTATTGAAAGCCCATCCAATGAAACGGAAGAATTGTAAATTTCCGGGATAATAACCAAAAATACTGCAAATAATGCCATGGAAAGACCCATAAGGGGTGTAGTTCCCCATCCAGGGGCTACTTTACCATATTCCGAATTGAGTGGTTTCAAAAAAACTCCCAAACCACTCTGTCTCGGTTTGGCTCTGGGAGTATCATCGATAATCTTTGTAGCCGTAGAAATTATTTAATTAGTTGAGATTCATTAACTTTGTGTACTACCATATTAGAAACGAACCATTATTCTGAGATTACCTAGCAATGGAAACTGCAACCTTGGTCGCCATCTCCATATCCTGTTTACCCGTGAGCTTCACCGGTTATGCCTTGTACACCGCTTCCGGCCAACCCTCCGAAGACCTTAGAGATCCCTTCGAAGAACACGAAGATTGATTATTGATTGAGAGAGACCTTCCCTATAAAATGGGGGAAGGTCTTCACCATCTCCTGCACATTGCAAATGAAAAAGTCTTCCGGTATGGGATGAAGAAATCATCTCTTCCCCTTACTCGGAACTTTGGGTGGTTCTCTGAAAAAGATAGCAAAAGAAATTATACCTAAAGTGGCCACCAACAGGAATGTATAAACCAATGCTTCCATAAGTTGATCGTAAATGATGGTTACGAAGATAGCTCTTGCACTAATTAATAGATTCCTTCCCCAATTCTGTGAGGACTATTCCCAACCTCTCTATTTCCAGGTGGAGTGTATGCGTGTGTGCACATCTACGAAGATGAAAATATTCCGATCGAGTGTGGATTGAATGGTGAGTTTCCATCACCAGGAAGAGTGAATCTGTATTACCGAGACTTTATCGCTGGTCGTACTCAAGAAGTATCAGAACCCAATCCTGGAATTGGAACAGAATAAGGTTATACTGCTCGTCTCTCGGTGGTTGGATCCCCTAGTTTTTGGAAAGCTCCAAATTCAACCTGAGTATCTAAATCGGGATCGATACCGGCAAAAACATCCCTGAATAGAGTCCTAGCACCATGCCAGATATGTCCGAAGAAGAAAGGAAGAGCAAATGTAGCATGACCGAAGGTGAACCAGCCTCTTGGGCTGCTGCGAAAAACACCATCTGACTTCAGGGTTGCACGATCGAATTCGAAAATCTCACCCAATTGAGCACGTCTGGCATATTTCTTCACCGTAGCGGGATCACTGAAGTTGGCACCATCGAGTTCGCCACCGTAAAACTCAACAGTTACACCTACTTGTTCGACACTATATTTTGATTCTGCCCGTCGGAATGGAACGTCAGCTCTCACAATTCCTTCCCCATCTACCGGAACTACTGGGAATGTTTCGGAGAGAGTAGGCATGCGACGCACAAATAACTCATGCCCTTCCTTATCCCTGAAGACAGCATGGCCTAACCAACCAACAGCTATTCCATCTCCATTGTCCATCGAACCTGCTCTAAATAATCCGCCCTTAGCTGGATTATTGCCAATATAATCATAAAAAGCTAGTTTTTCAGGGATTTTAGACCAAGCTTCTGACGGACTTAGGCCCTCGGCCCTACCAGCACGAATTCGTCGATCTATCTCCTGTTGGAAATATCCCTGATCCCATTGGTAACGAGTAGGACCAAATGATTCGATTGGGGTGGTGGCGGAACCATACCACATAGTTCCAGAAACTACGGAGGCTGCGGAGAAAACAGCAGCGATACTACTGGATAGAACAGTTTCAACATTCCCCATACGCAATGCTTTGTATAAACGTTGAGGGGGACGAACGCTGAGATGGAATAACCCAGCTAATATACCTAATATACCTGCTGCAGTATGATGAGAAGCTATTCCTCCTGGAACGAAGGGATCAAAACCCTCGGCTCCCCATGCTGGATCCACGGGTTGTACCTTTCCGGTTAATCCATAGGGGTCAGATACCCATACTCCAGGACCGAATAAACCTGTTACGTGGAATGCCCCAAATCCAAAACAAAGGACTCCTGACAGGAATGAATGAATTCCAAAAATCTTAGGCAGGTCTAGGGATGGTTTTCCCGTACGTTCGTCACGGAACAGATCTGAATCCCAATATACCCAATGCCAGATAGCCGACAGGAATGATAAACCAGATAATGTAATATGTGCTGCGGCTACACCCTCATAACTCCAAATACCTGCATCGGTTACAGTATTTCCGGTGATGCTCCAGCCTCCCCATGATTTTGTTATTCCTATGCGGGTCATGAAGGGTATAACAAACATACCTTGCCTCCGCATCGGATCAAGAACAGGATCAGATGGATCAAAAACTGCTAATTCGTACAAGGCCATTGAACCAGCCCAACCAGAGACTAGGGCTGTATGCATTGAATGTACAGCAATTAAACGACCGGGATCATTCAATACGACGGTATGAACGCGGTACCGGGGCAAACCCATTTAAATACCCCTTAAGAGTAAATACTACGTAACTTTTTTGCATTAGAATATCTTGCTATTGGATGAGATTCTGATTGGATAATAACCCAAGGTTCTATTCCGAGTTATACGTTACAATCCGAGTCGCACACCTATTGCGAGAGTGAGGGGCATCAATACCATCTCTATAAATAGGGATAGACAGAAATATTCTAGCATCTGTATATTATGCATAACAATGCGGGAATTGGTCCCATTATCAATGTGCATCGTAGAAAGTGTCAACCATTATTTACCAACCACGGGAAATATGATTCCTTATTTGCCACTGATCAAGATGTGTGCTCAACCACCAATGCATACATTCATACTTGTCCAATTTGGGTATGTTATAATATTCCATAGAATTCTATTTGCTGTTGAAGATTACGCTTCCGAATCAGGGGTCAATCTCTATTTTTCTCTCTCGCATGCCTATTGGTGTTCCGAAAGTGCCTTTTCGTCTCCCTGGGGAAGAGGATGCAGTTTGGGTTGACGCATAGTGCGACTTGTTATACATTCCGGGTTACATGGAATTTATTCCCACCATCTTTTCCGGTTCGAGATGCTCTTGCCTCACCTGGGATTGGCTGAAACAGCAACGGTCTAACGCGTGAGAGAATATTGAGGGATTGAACGGGGATCTGTCAATTATGCGAATCCATGGTTAGTTCGAACTAATAGAGTATCCAGGCTTCGTTCGGTAGAATCCGATAATTATGAGTAACAAACTATTTCAATTCCTACTACCGATTTTGCAACCGCTGCATAAGGACTGGAAGGAATGAACGGTGAGGGTGAATAAGATAGAGTTTTCGATGCACAAACGGTAATAATTCCACCTGTTCTGTATGCACAAGTGGAGATCGGATGAAAATTACCCCGAAGTAGAGCATAAACCCAAAGATTATTTTAGAGGGACCTATTTGTGAACAAGATAATTTTGGTGCAGCGAGAATGATTATTAGATAGTGCATCAATTGAAGGATAGTTCGGTAAGTTTGGCTCGGGATAGAAAACAAACTCGAACTGGGAATAGTAGGGGTAGAGTCAGGGATAATGTAATATCCCCAACGAATACGGGGAAGTAACCGAAGATTTTTTCGGTGAAAAATCAGTATTTGACAAAGAGATTTTTATACTATTAAAACCAATCGAGCCGTATGCTTCTAAAAGTGCTTGTACGGTTCCGGGGGGGGGATAATGAAAAATCTACCCCAATCAATCGACTTTATCGAGAAAGATTGCTTTTTCTGGGTCAGCAAGTGGATGACGAAATTGCGAATCAACCTATTGGTATCATGATGTACCTAAATGGGGAGGATGAGAATAAGAACATGTACTCATACATCAATTCTCCGGGTGGGGCAGTATTGCCAGGAATATCCGTTTATGACGCTATGCAATTCGTAGTACCAGATGTACATACCATTTGCATGGGATTAGCTGCTTCAACGGGATCTTCCATATTAACTGGGGGAGAGGTTACTAAACGTATAGCACTACCTCACGCTTGGCGCCAATGATCCCAGTAAGGGGGATAGAGACTATGCCTTCACCGGATTGAATCGAGGTAATAATAGCATGGCATATAGAACTTGATATAAATACTACTGGAATATCCGGAAGTATCAAGATGGTAGACCAGAATCAGAATTATTATCCATCCTACGCAATTCAAATTCATGAGTTATGAGTTTATTCTAGCGTCATAAACCATCTCTGCATGATACCAAACGGAGTTTCAAATGGTACTAGGAACTGGATAATCCTGATTAACCTGCGAAAAAAGTAAAAACTTTGGGATTGCTATCCGAAACGGGAGCAACGGAACCATCGCAGTATCTTTCTAGGAAAAGGATGGTGCGCAGATTCAATCAGTACCGGATTCCTAAGTTGGTGCGAGACCGGGTATTCTACTGGTTACCTACCTCCTTTGCTGTATCGAATCCAATGACGAGCCGTATGCACGAAAATGCCCGTACGGTTCGGTCGATTCTCAAAAAGAATCACCACACAAAGCAGGGTTATGATTCATCAACCTGCTAGTTCTTACTACGATGGACAAGCAGGAGAATGTATTATGGAAGCAGAAGAGGTATTGAAACTTCGTGATTGTATTACCAAGGTTTATGCACAAAGAACAGGCAAACCTTTATGGGTAATTTCCGAGGATATGGAAAGGGATGCTTTTATGTCAGCAGGAGAAGCTAAAGCTTATGGCACCGTCGATTCCGTAGCATCAGAAACTTCTTCGGATTCAGCAATCAATTAGAATTCCTACCATTCTAGTATCTAGTAAATTCTGTATCAGTGGGAAACGAATTTAGCATCCCACAGGTAATTGACGAATAGGTAAACTCTAAGATTGCAGGGGGAATACTCCCAGTATCAATACCGATTCATAGATTACGGGGCGGGGGAGGGGAGGATTTCAAAATTATTCCTCACCCCGCTCGGGTAATGGATACTGGTTCTTCTCTGCATGGAACATTTCGGGAAGAACCATCAATCTCGTAAAAATTGGGTATGGTTGGGATTAATCCAAACCAATCATTTCTGCATGGAATTCTAAATGCCAACTATTCGACAACTTATTAGGAATGTGAGACAACCGATAGAGGGTAGAGCAAAATCTCCCGCTCTTCGGGGATGTCCTCAGCGTAGAGGAGTATGTACTAGGGTGTATGTGCGACCTGTTTGGATCGTAAACTGAACGAAAGGAAGGGGTCGCTATTGCGGAAGAACTCTTCTACCGGAGTCAATTGAAGATCCATCATCTACCTCCTATGCAGATGAAATTTATGGTTCCCATTGGTGCGAATCCAATCATTCCGATACGGAATGGAAGCAATTCCTCGATGATGATGAATAACAATCGATTCATTAAGCGGAGGAATAGTGGGAGGGGAAAGCATAATACTTATCCCGATACCGTTGCAATAACAGACTCATAGGGTCAGTTACCCAGCTAACTCCTGAAATGACATGTCGTTACTGTGCGAATAATTCTTTATCTCTCTCCGCGAGAGGAAATTACTACTCAATAATTTGGGTGGAGCTAGGAATTGGGAATTATACAATTTCCCAATGGCATTATCATCCCATTCGTCGCGGGATTAAGAGCTCCGGCGTATAAAGAGGACCCCACTGTTAGGGGGATAACCGTAAAAACTATGGAATCCCCGATTTCTATCGGTTCAAGGTTTGATTTCCCGACCACCGAGAGGGTACCTAACCCAAGAATTCATGGCTGGGAAGGTTATAGTAGCAAAAGCCATTGGAATCTTTATCTCCCACTCCAGAAGGATCAGGTCTCACGTCCGAAAGAATCAATACAATATATCGTATCCTCCTAGGGAATTCCTATCGATGCGAGTGAGTTCTACGTATACGTATGCATACGCATACACGCATGTATATGTATATACACATACATATACACATACACGACATATATACGCGCGTATGGTACTTGAAATAGATACATTCCCTCGTAGAAGGCTTGTGAATGAGGATGAATAAAAGAGGGGGGGGGTGGAAGGGGAGTCATTCTATGATGTACCAATGGATGAAACATTCAATATCGATAGGATATTCTTGAACTAGAATTTAGTAATCCACGAGAGTAAGCATCAATGACTAGAGTGAAACGTGGATATGTAGCTCGGAGACATCGGAAGAATATTCTCGCACTTGCATCGGGGTTTCGGGGGGCTCATTCAAAACTTTTTCGAACTGCTAATCAGCAAGGAATGAAGGCTTTAGTTTACGCTTACCGAGATAGGGCTAATCGAAAGAGAGAGATTCGTCGTTTATGGATTTCTAGGATTAATGCGGCAGCCCGGGATAATGGGATTACTCATAACGATACGATTCATTATTTATACAAAAACCAGGTTCGTTTGAATCGCAAGATACTTGCACAGATAGCTATTCCAGATAATGATTGTTACCTCAGTATATTAGGAAGAGTTAGTAGATAGTTCTGCGGGTAAAGTTGCCACTGCTAGTTCGGGGCATAGGTAGATTACTCTACGGATGGGTGGGAAGAGTATATTGTAACACCGTGACGAGCGCCAATGAAATGAAAAAGAAATGAGAGAAAAAAAAAGGGAAAGGGTGGGAAGAAATCAGAGTATGTGGATATGTGGGTGTGTAGGATACGTAGTATTTTTGACTGACCAAACATCTATAGGGGAGGGTACCCCCTATAGATACTTATACCGAATGGAGGAGAAAAAAAGGAAGGAAAAGGGGAAAAAAAAAGGGGGGGGGGGGAAGGGGAGGAAGGGGGAATAAAATAATACACACCCACACACCGAACTATCCGCAGGAACAGGATATAGATAGATTAAAGTATGTGGGCGACCAAATCATACTCCTAAGTATCTGAAACTATTGGTTCTAGTGAGCAAATAATATTTATTCCACCCAATGATTAACCTCACGGTTCTGTAATAAAAATTTATTCAATTATCACTTATACTAACTACCACTACTGAGGAAAGGTAACAAGGATAAGATACAAGCTCGTTTAATAGCAACAGTTACTGAGCGCTGTTGTTTAGAGGTCAATCTATTCATTCGCCTGGATAAAATTCTTCCTTGTTCACTGACGAATCTGCGCAATAAGTTTATATTCTTATAGTCAATAACCTCACCGGATCTGATTGGTGGTGAACGCCTGCGTAGGGATCGTTTGAACCTGCTCATATTTACCTCGAAAACTTCGATAAATTATTAATAAATCTCAGGGAGTTTGTGCAGGAATATCATAACATTATTTTTTCAATTCTTTGTGAGCTATGTGCTTGTGGCAAAAAGGACAAAATTTCTTCAATTCCAATCGCGTGGGTGTATTGCGACGATTTTTTTGGGTCGTGTATCTAGAAATACCTGATAATCCTTCACCACTATCACCCCGATTACAACCAGTGCATTCTAGAGTAATTGTTACTCTTACATTTCTACTTTTCGCCATGGGATTACTCCGAATATCCGGTTACAAACCTACCAAACCTCGGTTGAGGGGAGGAGAGGAAAGGGTGGGGGGAAAAAAAGGGAAGGGGTAAATAAAATCCCTATCGATGCATTAGGTACTGTTGAAAATGCCTATCCCAACTTGTCCAAGGTTCTACCAATCAATCTGATACTGCTTTTTAGTTTCCTCAATCTGTTCCTTCCTTCTCTAGTTAGTGAGAGTACTCCTTAAAGAAAAGGAAAGACTAAAGCATCCGGGAAAAAACGATTTATTTCGATCAACGAACCAGCTAATAAACCAAACCATAATGTAGCTAGTACAGGGGCTGTGGAAAGATATGATTTCACGTCTTGCATCGTAAACTCTCCTTTTGAGGAATCAGAAGATATGGATAGATAAATAAGTGTACATACAGATACGCGTGTATATGGGTAAATACGGATAGATACGTCCGTGTATGCATGTATATGTATATATATATATATACATACACACACGTACATGCATACACATATGTATTAGTGGCAGGTGCTATTGAAACAATTACATATTACGGAAATTGGTGGAAAAATATTATCATCGACCTTGTACGGGGAGTGTACGTATCGCTTAATTATTCCCCACTCTCTCCTCTATACTCAGAGGGTTATTGAAGTAAAAGAAAGAGTAGTAGAAACGGTGAATACTCGAAATAAAAACCCATTCGGTGGGATATGGCTAAGTATTAACAGGATCCATTATAATCTATTCCGAAAAGGAGTAGAGGGAGAGGGATGTAGCGCAGTTCGGTAGCGCATTTGTTTTGGGTACAAAATGTCGCAGGTTCAAATCCTGTCATCCCTACCCCAATATCGCTCAGGCGTCAGGATATTTGATATCTCCTACAAATTTGTATAAATAGAAGGAGTGGAGTGGTATGGTAAAAGGTAAAAATAAGCGCTCTTAGTTCAGCTCGGTAGAACGTAGGTCTCCAAAACCTGATGCCGTAGGTTCGAATCCTACAGGGCGTGATTATTAAAAGAAGGTATTAAACTTGACTCTCTCCTTCATTTTATCCCTAAATATCTCGCTGGTCCGACATCCCTGCAAAAGAGGACCCCTCCATTCACTCAGAGAGGTCCATTAGAAGCAACAGTAGAATGTACCGGAATGATCGGGATCTTCGATCAAAGATCCAATTGATCACCACGTCGATACTGCGAATATGCAGTGACAAATAATCCAGCTAAGGTTATTGGGATCAGACCCAAAACGATTCCAGAAAGCAAAGCTTCAACCATTTTATTCCGATTGGGCAAAGGAAAGGCAGTATCTAACCCATATGTCCCTTGCTTGGGATTGATGGAAGCATCGATCGCTAGGAAACATTGGGGGATGCGGTGGAATCTGCAGAACCTGTTAGTTCTCCTCTATTCTTGTATCGAATCAGCTGTATCTTATTCAAACCGATAAATAATACTAAGGTAGGAATTGATGCGGCCAGTAAAAATCCGGAATAACTAAATAGAGTAAGCATGGAATAATATACCCGTTTGCACCAACGAATGTAGTATACAACTCTGTGAGGTAATTACCTAAGATTCTACTCCATGAATGGGAAAGGGTTTTCGTGGATTGGGATAGAGTATTCGCTCACCATTCCCTCATAGTTAAGGCGTAATTAGAATCGAATCTTGGCTCATGATAAAAATTGGGGTAATTTAAACGTGTAAGGGCTCAATGATTCTACCCACTCCGAAATTACCCCCGGATTCTTTGAACGAATCATACTGTATCTAGTACCAATATCATTCCGGTCAAATCATTCCTATTCTCCCGTTGAAACTGCTATAAATACTCTTTGAGAATGTATAATTTCTGTTTCGAATTCCAATATCTACAAGATATCCCTGATATTTGAGAGGGATTTACTCCTTCCCATCTATCACCGAGAAAGATCTAGTAATAGTTTGAACGAATGGTGAAAGAGTGACTCCCACGGGAAAATTTGGAATCAAGCCCATCTACTCCTACTTCCAATCATTGGTCATATTGCGTAGTAATTCCTAGCACTGGTAGCTGCTTTCGTACGAACCGTTGAATCAGTTTCGATATGATTTAAATATTTCACAGTATCAATATTTAGACGTATCCTCCGAGGGTAATGGAAGAGATTTTCCATGGGTTAATATAGCAAGTAGTTTCGGTGGTGCTGAGTAATGGGATAATACAAGTGAGGGATCGAAACCTATATGTATGAATCCCACCCTTCCGTATTGAATTTATATTGCTGTGTCGGGAGAAGGCTGACTATACTGATCCAGTATGTTCTAAAGATACCCCTGGTACAATATGATTGATAACCTAACACAAGGAGTTGTGGAACGTATTGGTGGTTCTTCACCCCCAATCATTGCACGTTCCAGTAATGAATTTACCTTGTCCTACACGAATATACGGAGCTAATCATGTCTGGTAATACGGGAGAGCGCCCCTTCGCTGATATTATTACCAGTATTAGATACTGGGTAATCCATAGCATTACTATACCTTCTCTGTTCATTGCAGGTTGGTTATTTGTTAGTACAGGTTTGGCCTACGATGTATTCGGAAGCCCTCGTCCGAATGAATATTTTACGGAAAGCCGGCAGGAAGTTCCATTAGTAACTGGCCGTTTCGATTCACTGGAACAGGTCGATGAATTTACTAGACCCCTCTAGGAGGTACCGATGACTCTAGATAGAACTTATCCAATCTTCACAGTTAGATGGTTGGCCATTCATGGACTAGCCGTACCTACGGTTTCTTTCTTGGGATCCATATCAGCGATGCAATTCATTCAACGATAATTTGAATAACTGTGGAGTTATGACACAACCAAACCCGAACAAACAGAGTGTAGAATCGAACCGTACGAGTCTCTATTGGGGATTGTTATTGATTTTTGTACCCGCCGTTCTATTTTCCAATCATTTCTTTAATTAGAAGTAGCAGTAACTTATTGTACTAATTCATGTACTTGGAAGGATCTAAAGTCCCAATTATCCGTGTAATTATTTGTGACTATGTATGTCTCGAGTCACGATCACCTGATGGAGTGAAGAAGGGAGTAATATAATGGCCAATACCACTGGAAGGATTCCTCTGTGGCTAATAGGGACTGTAACTGGTACACTCGTGATTGGTTTACTGGGAATATTTCTTTACGGAGCATATTCGGGATTAGGATCATCTCTATAGCGATGATGGTAGGGATCACCCCATCCTGTATCTATCCAAGAAGATGAATAATCCCCCGAGTTGGAGAGACTTTATCCGTTTCGGGTTATGTTTGGGAGATAAAGTCTCTCCAACTTCATCATCGGGAATTTTTACTCCCCATTATCCAGATTGATGGGGGAGTATTAAGAACGAGTTGTTTCAGGGAATCTGGTAGGATCTCATATACCACCATACTAAGCCATATAAACTATGTATAGATAGCATTCTCAGCTTTATACTGATAATAAATGGTAAGGAATAAGAGATAAATGTACGGGATGAATTTTATCATGATTAATCGACTAAGTCCGAACAATCCTTGGTTCCTCTGCATCAGTACGAGAGGAATCTATTCCCATTAGGTTGGGGGGAGGGGGAAAGAAGGGGAAGAGGGAAAGAGAAAGGGAAAAAAAAAAAGAGAGAGGGGAAAGGGGAAAGGGAAAGAGGGAAGGAAAAAAAAAAGGGGGGGTTTATTATAAATAGGGTCGGGATATTTACAAATATTTCCAAACCTCTCCATGATATCTTGCTGAATTTGTTCCAACAATTATTCCTTCCACGGACGCGGGTGATATAAAGATCTTACTAGATTTTTTCTATTCGAGTGGGGAGAATGTCTCAATTTACGACACACACCCAATTCCCCACTCGTCTTATTGTGTTAGGAATGGCGGAAGAATGGAGGAGGAGGAGGAATACTTCCACCCCTACCATGTACCTCCAATAATTCGGAGATTGATAGGGAAAGGTATAAATAATGGTACTCGGAACATTCAATCTATGTAGAGACCTTCATCATATTGCATCAACACCTGGAACTCAAACTTAATCTCATTATTGGTTATCAGTAAGATGTAGGAGTTGCACGGATTAAACACCCCGATTCGAATTCTTCAAAATTTGGTATATACTATTTAGAAATTCATCCCAGCCAATTGCACCTTCTCAAACTGTTTCTTTTTAAGCACCAGGAATATCTGTGCCAGAATAACTAGTGCAAGGAATAATATAAGACCCTGAACACGCAAAGGATCCTGGAGGACTATTTCTGCATCTCCCTGACCAAATCCACCAACATTAGGATTACTAGTTAATGGTTGATCAGCCTCAATAAATTCACCCTCTGGAATAATAGGTTCTGGTCCTGGAGGTACGGTATCAATTACTTGACGACCATCTGATGCTCTTTCAATAGTTATTTCATACCCACCCCTATCTTTGCGTAATACCTTAGTTACTCTTCCCGTTGCTGAAGCGCCATAAACCGTATTATTGCTTTTACTACCGTCAGGATAGATCTGTCCCCTTCCCCTATTCCCCCCTACATGGATGGGATATTTCAGAAAATGCGCTTCCTTATCAACAGCAGGATCTGGTGAAAGAATGGGGAAAACAATCTCACTATATGCTTTACCAGGAACTGGTCCTATTACAATAATATTCTTTTCATCGGGACGATAATTCTGGAACAACGCGAGATCCCCTACTTTTTCCTTCATTTCAGTAGGAATACGATCAGGAGAGGCTAATTCAAACCCCTCAGGGAGAATAAGAACAGCTCCTACATTTAGACCGCCTTTTTTCCCATTACCAAGTACTTGTTTTACTTGCTTATCATAAGGTATTCTAACAACTGCTTCAAATACAGTATTGGGAAGTACAGACTGTGGAACCTCAATATCCACAGGTTTTTTAGCTAGATGACGATTAGCACATACAATACGTCCAGTTGCTTCTCGGGGATTCTCGTAACCCTGCTGTGCATAAATTGGGTAAGCGTGTGATACAGAAGGCCAGGTTATTGTGCATAAAATGATTGGAATCAAAATCGATTGAATCACCCACTCTTTCACCCAGTTATTAGGATTCCCGTTCTGCATAGTTCGATTATTGGTATCAAATATTCATTCGAATGGGTTGCTCCCGGGCATCCCGGCTATAAACTATTTTATAAAATTATGCCATTCTGGTGACTATAGAGACTATTACTTTATCAATCTCCCCATAACAACAATTTATCATTCATTCATTGTATGATAAGTTGCTACAATCGAGGGGGATATACGGTTCAAACGGCGAAAGATCCAATATTTAAAGACTGTATCTAAGATGACTGGGAAGGTTGAAACGAAGCAGGATATTACGTACTTGTCGTGAGCAAATCCTAGATGTTCCAGGGAAGAACCAATTACTATTTCCCAACCATGGGGTGAATGGAATCCAATGCATAAATCAGTTAGTAGGGGGATGGTAAAAGCTTTCGTCGTATCGCTCAAACTATGAAACAATTCCTGGATCCAAGGATTTGGAACAGCAAGTCTTTCTCGACCTATAACGAGCAAGGAACCTATAATAACGGAACTAATTACATCTGTTAATAGGTGCGAAATAATTTGAATACTCTCCCCATTATGTATTGCTACCAATTGTACCGTCTTCCCGTGAATCTCCGTATTGAGATCCTGCATATTAATCTCCCCAGAATCTGCCATTGTTTCGTCCAACCAGAGTAATTCTTCCAATTCTCGGAGTTTTTCCAAAACTTCCTCCTCCCGGAAAGAATTAAGAAATATTTGGGATTGTGACGTATTCCACCAATACTTAATCCAAGGTTCTAAAAACCATCCATTCAAGATGGAATAAATGACAAGCAGGGAGAATAATAAACATCCGATATATTGGAGAGAGGCTAGGGCTTGATATTTAGCCAATCGAGACTCTTGGAATGCTAATGAACCTGATCGTCCTGTTAATTCTGCCCGGAATCTAGATGAAGTGCGAGTTATAGAACGAGGTACAAGACTTATAGATTCATACGCTACCGAGGGAACATAAATATCTTTCGGCTCCGGAGGGTAAAATTGATCGTCCGATCCATTACTCTCCCTAGCTGTGGAGGGGGAGGAGGAATGATATCGTTTCCAAATCTCCGAATCATTCAGGGTTGCTTCAATCCGAGCCAATTTCCTATTTATTCTTTCCGTTACACTCAATCCCTGTGATATAGATCCTTCCGGAGAAACGGGAGAATCATACTTCAATCCCTCATTGGAGGTATCAGCAATTTCGTCCCGTCCTGGTTTCTCGATACATCCGAATTTCTTCGAACGAAAAATTCGGGGGGAAACCGAAGTGAAGGGGTAAAAATTTGGGGGATAGAACGAGATATCTTGAGAATCTCTCTGTGATGGGGTCTTATCCGCATTAGGAGGAGGGGAGGGATGGTGATGAATTGGAGAGAGAATGGGGAATTTATCTAGTAGAATCCATTTCCATCTGTTCCAAATACTCAGTACAGAGATGCTAAACTTACACTCTAAAAGACTCCAATAGATCACGAGTATGGAATGATTGAATTCCGTATCCACATAAAATATCACAGCTTGCCAGAAGTATCTCGGGGACGATGCTTCATCCGTATGGGATAAGGAATTCTTCTCGATATGCCATATCCGTTTACTAGCTTTATAAGCTCTTTCTAAAGAACGGTATGGAGTATTGGAAAACCACTGGATAAGTTTCCGCCAATATGATCTCATAAGTACCAATCACGGAATAATATTTAAATATTAGTGGGAAGAAACTGCACAATCGGGAGGTTATGGTCTAAACATAATTTTACCGGGGGTAACTCGTTATTCACTCCCGCACTGATGGTGGAAATAGTAATTGTAAGTGTAATTTTTAGAGTCCTTCGATCGATACACATAGGAAACGGGCTAATTCAGCAGCTTTTTCTTCCACTTCACCCAACATTAAGTCCTCACCAATACGGGTTAGGGGAATATCTTGCTGACCCCTAATTTTCACATAGAGAACACGACGAGGGAAAATGCCTTCCCGAATTTCCAGCCGTATTGCCTGGATATCTCTTGTGAAAAATTGAATACGAATGCGACGATTTTCCCCGGGAAAGCCCCGGCGAAAGATACGAACGATTCCTTCTCGTTTATCGAATTGATTGTACCCACTACCCACATCCCACAGGATAGCGCACCATAGATAAAATCCAAGAAAGAGGCCTGCGATTCCGTAGAAACACATCACAATTCCTTGCGGAATGAAAACGATTTGTTGGGGTGGGAGAAACGGTATCGAATCTCTCCCCAGGTAACTGGAAGATCCAACTAGAATAAAACCTAGTGCACCGAAAACAAGTACAAAGGCCCGACAAAAATTACTGATTCTACGAGCCCCTTTTACGGATTCCACCCGAACCCATTTGGATTGCCAGTCCATAGCAATGTCTCCTAGATATTACTCCATTTCGAGTGATTGGATAGTTATAGCACCCAAACTTCGAAAGTTCTCCATTTTTTTTTCCCATTCCCAAGCCTTTCACCACTAGATACTCAGAGGGAAAAAAGGTACAAATTGTTCCAGATGATACTGGGATTATTTACCACCGATCCGAGGCTCGGCCTAACCCTCACATTCGCTAATTCTGCTGAATGATAAGAGGTCGATTATGGTAAGTGGTTAAATCTATGTCTCATCCCTCATGAAAAGGAATGGAACATAGATTTGGGAGCGAAGAGTAATATTACCGGGTATACTTTCAGTAGCTAAAAGCTCGCATGATAACTTATCACCCTAACTGGGAGTGCGTAATTAATGATATTCATTGCATGCCATACAGACCCATCTATATGCCGAACTAGCCACTCTTCCCGGGTATTTATCATGCATCAATTTTCACACAATTTCATCCTGTTCGATATATACGAACAGAGAAGCCATTGTAATTGCTGGAAACACCAAGCCTACTAGGGGTACAAAAATGGAGGGTAGGTGGGAAGCTGTCATAGAGAATTGCCCCAAATAATATTGTATCAGTGAATGAATAATTTTCATGGGACCGGATAAATGGGATCATTATGGCTTATACATACCCATTATACTGCGTTCCTTACGAATGCATGGAAAAGTTCTGTTGCCTCTTGCTCAAACCTATCGATGAGTTTTCAATAAATTGAAACGTTAAAGATTCTCGGAATTTGGGAATTGATGGGATACCATATCCTATTACATCAGAAAGCTAATCGCCAAGGAAGAACCTTCTGCCTAGATACAGATGCATTGTATCAGAACTGTTCGCTCAATAGTGATTGGGCCATCAAATAGAGTTTCGATAATTGCTCAGACTCATACTTTACATAGGGCTGAAGCGTAGAGTTCGAATATTTCACTCAGAACACCCTTTGAAAGATTACGCGGTACTATCGAATCGGGTAAACCATGATCAGATAAAGATTCAGCTACTTGAAAACCATCCGGTATTTTTTGACGCAGTGTCTGCTCAATCACTCTTTTACCAGCAAATGCAATATATGCTTTGGGTTCAGCAATAATAATATCTCCCAACATACCGAAACTGGCGGTTACACCACCGGTAGTAGGGTAAGTAAGAACTGCTACGTAAAGTAACCTTTTCTGCACCTGATGAATCTGTAAAACGGATGGGATCTTCGCCATTTGCATTAGACTCAACGTACCTTCTTGCATACGTGCTCCACCGGAGGAACAAACAAGAATTAATGGCATCGATTCTTGAGTAGCGTGTTCAATCAGACGGGTAATCTTTTCACCTACCACAGAACCCATACTACCACCCATGAGTTGGAAATCCATAACGCCCAGTGCGACGGAAACCCCGTTTAACTTTCCTATACCTGTTTGGATAGCGTCGGTTAATCCTGTTCGTTTCTGAGAAAAAGCGATACGATCTTTATAAGACTCCTCATCATGGAATTCGAGAACATCTCGCGCAACCATGTCTTCATCCATGGGAATCCAAGTGCCACGATCAATTAAAGGTTCGATTCTTTCTGTACTATCCATTTGGAGATGATAACCACATTCTTCACAAACACGTTTATTCTGTTTCAAGAATTTCACGTATAACATGTTTTCACAATTGTCACATCGAGTCCATAATCCTTTATTGGTATCGATACTTATGGATCTATCTTTTTCTCTTTCACTAAGAACATATCCTTTGGTAGCTTTTTCAATAAGAGCTCCGATCAATCCACCGAATTTGCGTTTGTCTTCAAACCAATCTGCTAGAGACGTAATAATTCCCTCATCTATCTCTTTCTCCTAAAGAGAAACAAATTATGGTACATACTATTAAAATTACCTCTCCCCCCAAACTAACCATGCGAATTCTGAACACAGAAAGTTACTCTTTATTGGTAGGGTGAAATAATTTGGACCGAAATGATTCGGTAACTGATTGTTAATCAATCTTTTGTATGACTAATGATATGTTAGAACTTATTGCTCAATTATCCAATAATCCTTGGATAGTTCATTACAGGTATCCAGGAGAATGGGATATATCTCATAGTTATTCATAGTAAGTTTTATCCGTATGAGAGGAGATAGAATGGGAGTATCCAATGGGTTGGGAGGGATTCGAACCCTCGACCTTATGGTTCGGAACCATATACTCTGATCCGCTGAGTTACCAATCCCGTTTCATTACATATAGCCGAAATATTGAGAGGGAAGAAATAGTATATGCACCTATTTCTCCCTCTTAATATTCCTTCAATCAATCCGCTGTAAAAATATTGCCTGGAACAAGGAAGGAGCAGGATGAGACAAGAAAATTACAATGTGTCAACCGCATCGAATTCAAACTTAATCGCTTTCCAGACCTCACAAGCAGCGGCTAAGTCGGGACTCCACTTAGCAGCTTCACGAATAATTTCATTACCTTCACGAGCAAGATCACGCCCTTCATTACGAGCCTGTACACAAGCTTCCAGAGCAACTCGATTGGCCACTCCACCAGGTGCATTACCCCAAGGGTGTCCCAAAGTTCCTCCACCAAATTGTAGTACGGAATCGTCCCCGAAGATCTCAGTCAGAGCAGGCATATGCCAAACGTGGATGCCTCCTGAAGCTACAGGCAGTACACCCGGCATAGATACCCAATCTTGGGTGAAATAAATGCCGCGGCTTCGATCTTTCTCGATATAATCATCACGGAGTAGATCAACGAAGCCTAGAGTTATTTCGCGTTCTCCCTCAAGTTTACCCACCACAGTACCGGAATGGATATGATCCCCGCCGGACATACGCAATGCTTTGGCCAATACACGGAAGTGGATACCATGATTCTTTTGCCTATCAATAACAGCATGCATTGCACGATGAATGTGAAGGAGTAGACCATTATCCCGACAGTAGAAAGCTAAGCTAGTATTTGCAGTGAATCCCCCTGTCAAATAATCGTGCATGATAATGGGTACTCCCAATTCTCGAGCAAATACTGCTCTTTTTAGCATTTCCTCACAAGTACCCGCGGTAGCGTTTAAGTAATGCCCCTTAATTTCACCCGTCTCAGCTTGAGATTTGAAAAGAGCTTCTGCCACGAATAAGAAACGATCTCTCCAACGCATAAACGGTTGGGAATTTACGTTTTCATCATCCTTGGTGAAATCGAGCCCACCACGTAAACATTCATAAACAGCTCTACCATAATTTTTGGCAGATAATCCCAATTTGGGTTTGATGGTACATCCTAGTAAGGGGCGACCGTATTTGTTTAATTTATCCCTCTCGACTTGAATACCGTGAGGCGGACCTGTGAAAGTCTTAGAATAAGCAGGGGGGATTCTTGAATCTTCCAACCGTAAAGCTCTCAATGCCTTGAATCCGAATACGTTACCTACAATGGAAGTGAACATGTTGGTGACAGAACCTTCCTCAAAAAGATCTAGAGGATACGCCACATAAGCAATGAATTGATTCTCCTCCCCGGGAACAGGTTCGATTTCATAGCATCGACCCTTGTAACGATCAAGACTGGTAAGTCCATCGGTCCATACGGTGGTCCACGTACCGGTGGAAGATTCAGCAGCTACCGCGGCTCCCGCTTCCTCAGCTGGCACTCCAGGTTGGGGAGTCATTCGAAAAGCTGCTAGGATATCAGTATCCTTGGTTTTGTAGTCGGGAGTGTAATAGGTCAATCGATAATCTTTAACACCAGCTTTGAATCCAACACCTGCTTTAGTCTCCGTTTGTGGTGACATAGGTCCCTCCCTACGACTCAATCAATTATTCCCGCAAGGATGGGGTCTGCTCGAAAATATCTCACTACGAAACATCAAACCGGCTTTAATAGACTTGTTCGATGTTTACGCAGAAGCTTCTCCTGAAAGGGAAACACTAATATTTTATATTGTACATGACGCATAATGCAACCTAGTTTTTATACCCTTCGCTTGATCCGGTGGAGAATGAGGTACTTCTTCAAGTCTCTTCATACATTGACTCGGAAATATTCTCATTGCTGGACTGACCGATGGGAGGAAAAAATACTAGCTCGGTCGGGGAGGCGTGTAGGGGAGAAGGGAGAAGGAAGAAAGAAAAAATAGAGGATCAATGAATGGAATGTTATTTCCTTGTATAATGTATACGTATACGTATGCGTATATGCAATACATTCCTCCGTATGGAGTGAATAATTTTTGGTTTCCGGTACATACGCGTATGGGAGGAACTCGTTCCAATGACTCTTACCGATCCGCATCATGCATTGCAATGAATCGATGAAGAAGTAAATTCAACTCTGAATTCTCCAACATTATCGACCGATAACTCGATACCAAACATTTTGTTGGTATAGTAATCGAATGAAATTAATCCAATGAATCTCTATGAAAATCAATCATCTCACTTTTGGAGCTTCTGCATCGGTAGAACAGAGTGTGGGTTATATTACTCAAATCATTGGTCCGGTACTGGATGCGGCTTTTCCTCCAGGTGGAATGCCTAATATTTACAATTCCCTGATAGTGAAGGGACAAAATCCGGCAGGTCAACAGATTAATGTTACTCGTGAGGTACAGCAATTATTGGGTAATAATAAGGTTAGGGCCGTCGCTACGAGTGCTACAGACGGTCTAACGAGAGGAATGAAAGTCATTGACACGGGAGCTCCTCTCAGTGTTCCTGTTGGTGAAGCTACTCTTGGACGAATCTTTAATGTTCTCGGAGAACCGGTTGATGATCTAGGTCCTGTAGATGCTAACGAAACATCCCCTATTCACAAACCTGCTCCTGCTTTCACACAATTGGATACCAAATTATCTATATTTGAAACCGGAATTAAAGTGGTGGATCTCTTAGCCCCTTATCGTCGCGGGGGTAAAATTGGATTATTCGGAGGAGCTGGAGTCGGAAAGACAGTTCTTATCATGGAATCGATCAATAACATTGCCAAAGCCCATGGAGGTGTATCTGTATTTGGTGGGGTGGGGGAACGTACGCGCGAGGGAAATGATCTCTACATGGAAATGAAAGAATCAAAAGTAATTAATGAACAGAATGTATCAGAATCAAAAGTAGCTCTGGTGTATGGTCAGATGAATGAATCGCCAGGAGCTCGTATGAGAGTTGGTTTAACTGCCTTAACGATGGCCGAATATTCCCGAGATGTTAATAAGCAAGATGTACTCTTATTCATTGATAATATCTTCCGTTTTGTACAAGCAGGATCCGAGGTTTCTGCCTTATTAGGTAGAATGCCCTCTGCTGTGGGTTACCAACCGACCCTTAGTACAGAAATGGGTTCCTTACAAGAAAGGATCACTTCTACCAAAGAAGGTTCCATAACCTCCATTCAAGCGGTTTACGTACCTGCTGACGATTTGACCGACCCAGCTCCTGCTACAACATCCGCACATCCAGACGCTACTACTGTTCCTTCAAGAGGATTAGCTGCGAAGGGTATTCATCCGGCCGTAGATCCCCTAGATTCAACTCCAACTATGCTACAACCCGGGATTGTGGGTGAGGAGCATTATGAAACTGCGCAAGGAGTTAAACAAACTCTGCAACGTTATAAGGAGCCTCAAGACATTATAGCTATTCCTGGACTGGATGAATTATCGGAGGAGGACCGTTTAACGGTAGCTAGAGCGCGAAAGATTGAACGTTTCTTGTCACAACCTTTCTTCGTAGCGGAAGTTTTTACAGGTTCTCCAGGTAAATATGTTAGTCTCGTAGAAACAATTAAAGGTTTTCAAATGATTCTTTCCGGGGAATTAGATAACCTTCCCGAACAAGCTTTTTACTTGGTAGGGAATATCGATGAAGCGACTGCAAAGGCTGCAATTTTACAAGTGGGGAGTTAATTGGAGATGATGCTGAATCTTCGTGTAATGGCCCCGAATCGGATTGTTTGGAATTCCGAGGTTCGAGAAATAATCCTATCCACTAATAGTGGTCAAATCGGCATCTTACCCAACCATGCCCCACTTCTCACAGCTTTAGATATTGGAGTTATGAGAATACGTGTCAATGGACAATGGTCCAATATGGCTCTGATGGGTGGTTTCGCCACAATAGATAACAATCAAGTAACTGTATTGGTGAACGAGGCGGAAGGAGCTATTGATATTAATACCGAGGAAGCTCGAGATACTTTCCAGAAAGCCCAAACTGGTCTAGCTCGAGCGAAGGGAAAGAAAGAGACTATTGAAGCTAATTTAGCCTTCAAAAGGGCTAAAGCAAGGTTAGAGGCAATAAATGCCAATTGAAATATTACAAATGCTACTCGAGAGTAGGTTTCGTATCGATCCGTTCATTCTTCGGTAATGAAGTATGACAAGATAGAGAACGTTTTTTTTTTTCACACACACACACACTTGAGAGTTCCCGCCCCTTTCCTTCTGTAAAGCTTATTGGATATTACCCTAACTTAACGGTATCCAATAAGTTTTACCTACTATTGGATTTGAACCAATGACTCTCGCCGTATGAAAGCGATACTCTAACCGCTGAGTTAAGTAGGTCATTCCTAATTATGACTGAATCTATTCTAGCAGGTATATGAAGTTGTAAACAATAAGTCTCGAAAAGATTATAATTGATTGGAATATTTCCCATGATGCAATGTACAACTTGACAGGAACCAATGAGTATGGTTAATATACCCCTAGGGTCAGCAGTAGTAAGGGCTATGGCTCAGCGGTAGAGCGCCTCGTTTACACGTGCGCCAATGCTTTTCAGTAATAGTTAGTTTATCGATTTCCTCGATTCACTAAGAGTGAAAGATTTGTGTTTTACTCCATCCACAACCTTGGGAGAACGGTAGCATAGCAAAAGATTCAATTCTTCAGTAATGGAGAAGGGGATTGAAAATCTGGTCGATATGGTAAATTATGAGTTCATTCAATGCTAGGGATGGCAGGGGTAAATACGAGGACCTCAAGATATTCTCTCATTCGCTCTGCGAGCTTCAAGGTGTATGAAGTTTCTTTCCAAGCGATAAAGGCTCTCTTTGAGTGAATCCATGCCCAGAAAAGCAAACCTGTGTCGACATTTAGAAACTTATTGAAAGACTTTGGGATTGGCTCGGAGTAATTCCTTGAGCACACGGAACCATCTTATTATTCCACTAATGGGAGGAGGATGGTGAATCAGCTAATGCATCCTTTAGTTGATGAACGAGCCCAATGCGGTAAAAATATGCATGTTGGGTTCCTGAAACAGTTCGGATCTATCACCTTGATTCCGACCTGTCTTACCGAGAAGGTCTACGGTTCGAATCCGTATAGCCCTAATCCCTAAAAAAATTCTCCGCAATTATACATAGACCCTTCAAACGGTAGACTCTTCAGAATCGCTGTGAGATAAAACTCCTATACGGATAATGTATTTATTAACCGAACGATATATTACTAGATATTCGGAATCGATTCGATTCCTCTTCGGGTAATGATGAGATGTAAAAAGATTCGTACTATCCCATTCTCGTAACAGGAATATGTTCCATGTTTTCGCTCCCCAAATACGAATCCTTCCGGATATTCCTATTAGTATCCGGTTTCGTCCCTGTATTAGCATTTTCAATCTCAGGACTCTTAGCACCTATTGGTAAAAGACCGGAAAAGCTTACTAGTTATGAATCGGGTATAGAACCAATGGGAGATGCTTGGATCCAATTTCAGATACGTTACTATATGTTCGCGTTAGTTTTCGTCGTTTTCGACGTCGAAACAGTTTTTCCCTATCCATGGGCTACGGGTTTCAATGAATTGGGTGTATCTGCTTTCGCTGAAGTCCCAATATTTGTATCTATTCTAATCGTTGGTTTAGTCTATGCATGGCGAAAAGGAGCATTGGAATGGTCTCAACAAGATTCACGGATTATGGTAGGAATTCCAACAATTCCACGGATCCACTGATTAATCCTGCGGAGTCTTTATCTCTCGATCGGGATACACCGAATTCAATTATTCTAACCAATCTTAATGATTTTGCGAATCGGGCTAGACTATCTAGCTTATGGCCACTCCTTTATGGTACTAGTTGCTGTTTCATCGAATTCGCCTCGTTAATCGGTTCAAGATTCGATTTTGATCGTTATGGTCTGGTACCGCGATCTAGTCCCAGACAGGCTGATCCCATAGTAACAGCTGGTACTGTAACCATGAAAATGGCGCCTTCATTAGTAAGATTGTACGAACAAATGCCTGAACCAAAATATGTGATTGCCATGGGAGCATGTACTATTACAGGGGGTATGTTCAGTACCGATTCCTACAGCACCGTTCGCGGAGTAGATAAATTGATTCCTGTGGATGTTTACTTACCGGGTTGCCCACCCAAACCCGAGGCTGTTATAGATGCTGTAACGAAACTACGTAAGAGAGTAGCTCAAGAAACGTATAAGGATCCTAGGAAATCCCGAAAAAGAGAGAGATTTTTTACTCCGAAGCATAGATTTGATACCGCATCTAACACTCATACTGGACGGTATAGTCAACGATTATCTGATCAATCTTCGAAATCTCTATTGGATATCTCTCTAGGGACGACTTTCGATGCGGAGATAAGCACTGGACCAAATAGTGAGGGATTACTATCTAATAACAAGGGAATGGAGATATCTCTGGAGAAATATAGTAATGGTATCCAATTGCAATAATATCACCAGTAATGATTCGAAGATCGAAATGCAGGGACGATTATCCGCTTGGCTAGCTAAGCATAAACTGGCCCATAGGCCCTTGGGTTTTGATTATCAGGGGGTTGAGATTCTACAAACCAAACCTGAGGATTGGCCTTCCGTAGCTGTTGCTTTATATACCTATGGTTTCAACTATCTCCGTTCCCAGTGTGCCTATGATGTGATGCCGGGGGGACTTTTAGCTAGTGTATATCACCCCACGAGGATACAGGATGATGCAGATCAACCGGAAGAAATATGTATCAAAATACTCGTTTCGAGAAGAGATCCTAGAATTCCATCTGTCTTCTGGATTCGGAAGAGTGCTGATTTTCAAGAACGAGAATCTCATGATATGCTAGGAATTACTCATGAAAGTCATCCGCGTCTTAAACGTATACTAATGCCTGGGAGTTGGATTGGTTGGCCCTTACGCAAAGATTACATCGTACCCAATTTTTACGAGTCACAAGATGCTTACTAACCACGAATGAGATCGAACTATGCCCATTTTGGCACTTGCTCGATTTCCATATTTTGGGAATTACTTTAGCTAGAATGGGAAGAATATTTTTTTTGCTGGTTGTCCAATACTAGCCCATCCACCCGCAAGGAACTTACAGAAAGGACTGGGAAAGGTAAATGGAAAAATACATTTACGCCCTCAAATCCAGCAATATCCATCGTATGCGGAAAAGTCTGGTAATATTCAGTCCGAATCAATCCCCGTTGGTAAGGAATCATACCTCTCATTACTAGTAGCCCTTCCGTTTAAACCCCGAATTGGTGATTGGATCTGGCGTCGAAATGAAATAACCAAGGTGACACCGAGAACGTAAGATTGTTTGGACATATCCCTCCCAATCAAATCCCAGATACGATTCCTAAGGTTTCACAATGCTATATAGCGGATCAGTCCATTGATGGCTATGCCAGGAACCAGATTTGAACTGGTGGCACGAGGATTTTCAGTCCTCTGCTCTACCAACTGAGCTATCCCGGCCAATTTTTTCGGTGTGTATCCTGAAATGTAATCAGATTCACCGTCACCGAGAGGTGTGGAATAAAGAGTTGGAATAATACCTACCGTTTCGTAGATTCCGAATAAGCATTCCAACAAAGAAAAAAACGAATATTTTAAAAATGAAAGATTAACAAGTTTTTACGACGACCCCACAATCCATTCGAGACGGAGTGGGATGAGATGACTCATTTCCGCCCCTCTCTCTCTCTCTCTCCCTGCAATAGGGAGAGACGGAAGATCGGGCGGGATCTTCTGTTCCAGCAACCCCATACCCAAATTGAGGATATGCTAGTGTCACCCAGTATGGGAATGGAGTTATTACTCATACTTGATCCCTATAATAGTTCTACGACTAGTGGGGGTAGAGGGATTTGAACCCTCACGGTCTGCAAGGACCAACGGATTTTCTTTCTACCACAATTCGCATTGTTGTTAGCATTAACAGTGTGGGGATGGACTCTATCTTTATCCCTGCTAATTATTTATTGGAAGGTATCATCTATAGAGAATACTTATTTTTATTTCACCCTCCCAATTGGTTGATATGGTATTGAAAGAGACTCAATTTCCCAATCTTTGGTCGGACTTGATACGATTACCCGGACTGGGTAACGAAACCTCTTCTACCGTTTCTAATTCCTCGAGTATTCTCACTCCGCATCTTTAACCCCATGACGTATCCCAAACGGGAGATATGATATATATATATATATATATATACAGTCTATTACCCCATGGATGATACCCCAGTAATTTGATAATCTATTGGAATAGCTTCCATCGAGTCTCTGCACCTATCTTGTCCTAGAAACAAGATTTGGCTCAGGATTGCCTGTCCAAAAAGTCCCAGGTTTCCCTGAATTTGAAAGCTGTCATTTAGTGAGTTTCCAAACTGAAGCTCAATCTACTTAAGTCCGTAGCGTCTACCATTCCGCCATACCCCCATTATTTAGCTTCTGCTATTATTCGAGAGATAAATCTATCAAAAATTTGGTATCCTCTCACTACATGGATCTCATGTGGATCAATCATTGGCTCATTACAAATAATAGATCCTTCTCAATCTTTTACCTTTCATCCCCCTCCCTCCTATTCTACCTTCCCCCCACCGATTGGTAGGGTAAAGATGATATTCCTGACACCCCACCACCTTCCCATATCACGTTTAGAATCCATGGAATCAAATAATACCTTTTCGTGTAGCGACTGAAGACTTTTTAACTTCCCTCTTCAAGGAAGTATATTAATTCAATGGAGAGTGAATTGCAATATCAAATTGCCATTTCACGATCTAATAGTTCCAATTATCGAGTTTATGGAAATTGTGGAACCGATACTGGGACATAATATCGCGGAGAATATGTATTAATCTGCACTCCACTCCCGAGATAAATAAACCGCTTAGCTCGGGGATTAGAGCATTACACTTGTAAGGCGATGGTCATCGGTTCGAGTCCGATAGGCGGTTCTTTCGTCTCCCTGCTTCTACCTTTCCCTCTTCTCGGAAACTATTTATGAGGATCCCGATATTGATAGATTTCCACCCGGATCTTACCACTCTTTCCCCGTGACGAGTGTGTTATTATTCCCCCAAACACTTGTGCAAGAGTAATGTCTCTGATTAAGGTCAGGGATATTCTCCTAATCCCAAAGTTTCGAGATTATTCAAAACTTATAGCGGAGAGTGGGGAGGGATGGAGGTAGGGGTGAAGGGAAGAGTGTAAGTAGAAAAAAAAAAGAAGGAGTTTATATGTCTCGTTACCGAGGACCTCGCTTGAAAATAATACGTCGCTTGGGAAATTCACCAGGACTTACTAATAAGACACCGAAATCAAAAAAGATTGGCAGTGATCAATCCATTTCGAGGAAAATATCCCAATATTGCATTCGTTTGGAAGCGAAGCAAAGATTACGTTTCAATTATGGATTGACGGAGCAACAGTTACTCAAGCATGTTCGTATTGCCAGGAGAGCTAGAGGGTCGACGGGTCAAGTATCGTTGCAATCGCTTGAAATGCGCTTGGATAACATTCTTTTTCGATTAGGTATGTCTCCCACCATTCCCGGGGCCAGGCAATTAGTTAATCATAGACACATTCTAGTCAACGATCGTATAGTGGATATACCGAGCTATCATTGCGAACCTAATGATGTTATTACTGTGAGGGATTAGAAGAATTCTCGAGATTTAATTGGAGGGAACGTAGGATCCTCTAGCGAAGGTGGAATACCCAATCATTTAAGCCTCTCCCTTTCGGAGGGTGAGAAACCTAAAGGATTTGTTAATCGAATAATTGATCGTGAATCCATAGGCTTGAAAATAAACGAATTGTTGGTCGTGGAATACTATTCCCGCCAGGCCTGAATTGGAGGAAACACTTACCCAGTCACCTCAAAATTACACTCCAGTTTGGGTGAGGTAGATTATGAACGAGTACTTTCCCATCCATACACTCCCCATGTTATACTACATATTGATCCCACACCGAACCTTATTCGTTCGTTCTATCCACTGGTTCCCAAATCTGGAATAATATTTCCGACAGTTTCAACGCGGATTATCATTCGCGTGCTCACGCATCTATCATGAACCCTATCTCAATCCTCAATATTATTCCGAATGGAGATACAATGGTTGCTTCGGGGAAAGGATAATAGCGAATCGAATTATCAACTCTCTCATATACAATGTCGGATCCTTCATTGCAGTGTAATCAACAATTTCGGAATGAGATACGGAAAGAGAGGGATTCGAACCCTCGGTAAACAGGAAGCCTACATAGCATTTCCAATGCTACACCTTGAACCGCTCGGCCATCTTTCCCAAGACATTTCGTTACTCATTCTATGGAATGGGAGATGGTATAACAACTCCCTACCAATAATTTTACATTCGTGGAGGTGTCCCATTTTTGGTGCACACAGTAAGGAATTTATGTAATCGTTGAATTAACTGTAGAATACTCAGATTGTCAGGAGGAATTATTCACAACCGTTACTACACCAATCTCGGATAGTGAATGGAGAGATCTCGTACAGACACATACGATGCCGTATGGGATGTATACATGTAATACATATGCATATACATATGCATATGCGTATGTGTATGTATATATGTATATGTATACGCATACGTATGTGTATGTGTACGTGTATGTGTATATTTATGTACGTATACGTATGCGTATCCATTTCTACGTGTTACTGTTCGAGGGAACCACTTTGCTACTATCACCTCATCGATCTGAAAGGATTGAGTATATCTTTCTCGAATTCCCGATTGGGGGAAAATATTGGGAGGATATGCTTCCCACCACAACCTGTATCCCTTACATAGAGATTAATTTGAGAATGGAAGGGATGGAATAGAGAAACATAGATTTCCAATCATGCCTAGATCTCAGAGGAATGATAACTTTATCGATAAGACTTTCACAATTGTAGCGGATATATTATTGCGAATAATACCTACGACTAAGGGAGAGAAGGAAGCATCTATTTACTATAGAGATGGTGCGATCTGGGTGGTGAAATCAATCAACCCAATTCTAAGTTGATTGGGATGATGTGTGATTACACAAGACTCACGCTCGGTGAAGGTGCGTTTTGGGAATGAAACAATTCCTTCCATCGTGTATCCTCGATTGATGCAGCCCCAGATGCTTGAATCTCTCAAGGATTCTAGTGTTGAGCAAAAGGTTAACCCGCAGGGTATTACCTCCAACCATGGGTAGGCACGAGGGGAAAGCACTACATGTAGGAATCGACAACACAAAAGCTTCGTTAGAATTCGTATTAGCGGGCAGTATGTTTCTATGATGGCTAGTAACAGTGATTGGGACAACAAACTTCCATCTCGTTCGTGTTTTGGATACCCATAGAATCATCGGAGATTGTCGAAGTAGCTGGTCCCCGGAGAAACAGAGCGTCGGGAATGAAGAAATTGTTGAATCTTCTGCTTCTGATGCAGCACCAGCACCGGAAATAGAAGATTAACAGGAGGGATGGCTAGAGATTAATCACTCAAGAAACACTAGCCCCTGCCAGTTCGTAGTGGTGGAGTAAGAATCTCTCCGAGATTCTGAAGATCATTTTCTCTCCCTACACATTCTGCAGGAGTAGCCGTATGAGGTGAGAATCTCACGTACGGTTTTGAAACGGAGGTTGAATGACCGACCGTAACGAATGTCAGCTCAATCTGAGGGAGAATACGCGGAAGCTTCGCAGAATTACTATAAGGCTATGCGTCTAGAGATCGATCCTTATGATCGAAGTTATACACTTTATAACATAGGTCCTATTCATACGAGTAATGGGGAACACGCCAAGGCTTCAGAATATCATTCCCAAGCATTAGAACGAAACCCTTCTTTACCACAAGCTTTCAATAATATGGCCGTGATCCGTCATTACGTGCGACTATCTATACTATGGAATTTACCGGTTCAGTACCACCGGGAGAAGAGGCTTTCTACACATGCACCGTCGCGAGATGGAACAGTTTTGACTAGCCGTGGAGAATAACCCTTCATCGGAACCCAAACATGGAGGGAAAATCGAAGCCTATGCATTCCATGGATAAGGTGATTGAATTGGTAGAGAAAGCACCGTAAAGATCCATTACTGAAAATTCGGGTTGATACAATAGTATTTGCCTAGTGAGGAATCGGTTCATGTAATAGAATCGATTCCGAGACGAAAGATTAGGCGACGGTGTAGCATCAAATCCTAAAGAGGGAGTAAGATCGATAAAATTTCCATATGAGAGTAAGATAGTTACCTCTTCCCCTACCATAATGTAGAGGGATATCATAAGGATGAGACACCGCATTCCAAGAGGTGGGAGGATAGACAAAACTTCATCCGATTCGGAGTGGGGTTAGAAACCTATGCCACCAACTATTCCTAGTACTTCGGTAAATCCGAGGAAGATGAATCTATTGATAGAGGGGGAGGTAGGAGGGGGGGGGGGGGAGATAGGGAAAATAAATAATTCCCGTCGACAGTGATAGATTTGGGTGTATGGGTAGATTCATCAGTAGCTGTTCGAGCCGTATGAGGTGGGAAACTCTCAAGTACGGTTCCTAGGGAAGGAAATTTTCGAGATTGACCTATCCCGACCGGGGGGAACAGGCCATTCAACAAGGTGATCCCGAGACTTCAGAAGCGTGGTTTAACCAAGCTGCTGAATACTGGGGACAAGCAATAGCACTTGCTCCGAGCAATTACATTGAGGCACAGAATCGGTTGAGAATCACGGGACGTTCCAAGTAGTGTAATGGTGGGAACGTATGTTCCCGATCAAATCGAATTTTCGTCAAGTATCGGAAATAGAACCGGATAGGATTGATGAACATCCGTCGGAAGGATTGGTAAAAACTCATCCCACCGAGCTAGGAGTAGGATCCGTAATGGGTCCATCAAGCACTTCTAAGTTGTGTAATAATAAGTTTGAATGCCTGCCCTAGATGACTCCTCTATCATAGTCGTTCCAGTCATAAACTGATGAAGAGGGAGAAAGATTATCGGAAGATCTCTCAGAAGTTTCTTATTTATTGTTGGTGGGTTGTTGCTATTCCCTGTTCCGAGAGAGGAGAATCTCGATGACTATTCGTTCACCGGAACCAGAAGTTAAGATTGTGGTAGAAAGGGATCCTGTAAAAACTTCCTTTGAGAAATGGGCTCAACCTGGACATTTTTCAAGAAGTTTAGCAAAAGGTCCTAATACTACCACTTGGATTTGGAATCTACACGCTGATGCTCATGATTTTGATAGCCACACCAATGATTTGGAAGAGATCTCTCGCAAAGTATTCAGTGCTCACTTCGGTCAACTAAGTATTATTCTTATTTGGTTGAGTGGTATGTACTTTCACGGAGCTCGTTTCTCTAATTACGAAGCGTGGCTGAGTGATCCCACTCATATCAAACCTAGTGCTCAAGTAGTTTGGCCAATAGTGGGTCAAGAAATTCTAAACGGGGATGTAGGTGGGGGTTTTCAAGGTATACAAATAACTTCGGGTTTTTTTCAACTTTGGCGAGCATCTGGAATAACTAATGAATTGCAGCTCTATCGTACCGCAATTGGTGCATTAATCTTTGCGGCACTAATGCTTTTTGCTGGTTGGTTTCATTACCACAAAGCCGCCCCCAAATTGGTTTGGTTCCAGGATGTGGAATCTATGTTGAATCATCATCTGGCGGGTCTACTAGGTCTGGGGAGCCTAGGCTGGGCGGGACATCAAGTGCACGTTTCTTTGCCTATTAACCAACTCTTAGATGCTGGGGTCGATCCCAGGGAAATTCCTCTCCCTCATGAATTCATTTCGAATCGTGATCTACTGGCTCAATTGTATCCTAGTTTTGCTAAAGGATTAATACCATTCTTTACACTGAACTGGTCAGAATATTCCGATTTCTTAACCTTTCGCGGGGGACTCAATCCTGTCACAGGGGGCTTGTGGCTGACTGATACCGCGCATCACCATTTAGCTATTGCAGTTCTTTTTTTGATAGCTGGTCATATGTATAGAACCAATTGGGGCATTGGGCATAGTACGAAAGAGATTTTGGAAGCTCATAAAGGTCCATTCACAGGCGAGGGTCACAAAGGTCTCTATGAAATTCTAACCACTTCATGGCATGCTCAATTATCCATTAACTTAGCTATGTTAGGTTCTCTAACTATCATAGTGGCTCATCATATGTATTCGATGCCTCCCTATCCATACTTAGCAATTGATTATGGTACGCAATTGTCCCTATTCACGCATCACATGTGGATCGGTGGTTTTCTCGTAGTTGGGGCTGCCGCGCATGCGGCTATCTTTATGGTGAGAGATTATGATCCAACCACTCAGTATGATAATCTGTTGGACCGTGTTATTCGACACCGTGATGCGATCATCTCGCACCTAAACTGGGTGTGTATCTTTCTGGGCTTCCATAGCTTCGGTTTATACATTCACAACGATACCATGAGTGCTTTGGGACGTCCCCAAGATATGTTTTCAGATACTGCTATACAATTACAACCTATATTTGCCCAATGGGTGCAAAATACTCACGCTTTCGCTCCCGGTTCAACAGCTCCCAATGCAGCAGCAAGTACTAGTTTAACCTGGGGGGGTGGTGACTTAGTAGCAGTAGGCGGCAAAGTGGCTCTGCTACCGATTCCATTGGGAACGGCAGATTTCTTGGTGCACCACATTCATGCATTCACTATCCATGTGACTGTATTAATATTACTGAAAGGGGTTTTATTTGCACGTAGCTCGCGCTTGATACCTGATAAAGCTAATCTTGGTTTTCGTTTTCCCTGTGATGGACCCGGTAGAGGAGGAACATGTCAAGTATCTGCCTGGGATCATGTTTTTTTAGGATTATTCTGGATGTATAATTCCATTTCAGTAGTAATATTTCATTTCAGTTGGAAAATGCAGTCTGATGTTTGGGGTAGCGTGAGTGATCAAGGAGTAGTAAGCCACATTACCGGAGGAAACTTTGCCCAAAGTTCAACAACTATTAATGGATGGCTCCGTGATTTCTTGTGGGCGCAGGCTTCTCAAGTAATTCAATCTTATGGTTCTTCATTGTCTGCGTATGGTCTTTTATTTTTGGGCGCCCATTTCGTTTGGGCTTTCAGTTTAATGTTCTTATTCAGTGGCCGCGGATACTGGCAAGAACTCATTGAATCTATTGTTTGGGCTCATAACAAATTAAGAGTCGCTCCCGCTATCCAGCCTAGAGCCTTGAGTATCGTACAAGGACGCGCTGTGGGAGTAGCTCATTACCTTCTGGGTGGGATTGCCACAACATGGGCATTCTTCCTAGCAAGAATCATTGCAGTGGGATAATGGCTGGGAGGATTTGAAAAGCATTACGGCATCAAGATTTCCAAAGTTCAGCCAGGGTCTAGCCCAAGACCCAACTACTCGTCGTATTTGGTTCGGTATTGCCACCGCGCATGACTTCGAAAGTCATGACGATATTACTGAAGAGCGCCTCTATCAGAAAATTTTTGCTTCTCATTTTGGTCAGTTAGCTATAATATTTCTTCGGACCTCCGGCAATTTGTTCCATGTAGCCTGGCAGGGTAATTTCGAGGCATGGGTGCAGGATCCTCTACATGTAAGACCTATTGCTCATGCAATCTGGGATCCTCACTTTGGTCAACCAGCTGTAGAAGCTTATACCAGAGGAGGTGCTCCAGGTCCAGTCAATATTGCTTATTCCGGTGTTTACCAATGGTGGTATACAATTGGTTTACGTACTAATCAGGATCTTTACAACGGGTCTATTTTCCTGTTAATACTCTCCGCTCTGTTCCTAATAGCAGGTTGGCTGCATCTACAACCTAAATGGAAACCGGGCCTCTCTTGGTTCAAAAACGCTGAATCTCGCTTGAATCATCATCTATCAGGACTTTTTGGGGTAAGTTCCCTAGCCTGGACGGGACATTTAGTTCATGTTGCCATTCCCGAATCGAGAGGCGAACACGTAAGGTGGGATAATCTATTAACTGCATTACCGCATCCCCAAGGGTTGGGACCGTTCTTTTCGGGTCAGTGGGGTGTTTATGCACAAAATCCGGACTCAATCAATCACTCGTTCGGTACCGCTCAAGGAACAGGTACTGCTATTTTAACCTTCCTCGGGGGATTCCATCCACAGACTCAGAGTTTGTGGCTAACTGATATTGCGCATCATCATCTAGCTATTGCGGTCGTTTTTATTATTGCTGGTCATATGCATAGAACCAACTTTGGTATCGGACACAGTATGAGAGAGATTTTAGAAGCACATACTCCTCCAGGAGGTAGATTGGGACGCGGGCATAAAGGACTTTATGATACAGTTAATAATTCCCTCCACTTCCAACTAGGTCTTGCTTTAGCCGCTCTGGGAGTAATCACTTCTTTGGTGGCTCAACATATGTATTCCTTACCCGCTTATGCATTTATAGCACAGGATTTTACTACCCAAGCTGCGTTATACACTCACCATCAATACATTGCTGGATTTATTATGACAGGCGCCTTCGCCCATGGAGCCATATTCTTCATTAGGGATTATGACCCGGAACAAAATAAAGATAATGTATTGGCCAGGATGTTAGAACATAAAGAAGCTATAATATCTCATTTGAGTTGGGCTAGTTTATTCTTAGGTTTCCATACTCTAGGACTTTATGTTCATAATGATGTTGTGCTAGCCTTTGGTACTCCGGAGAAACAGATCCTAATCGAGCCTATATTTGCTCAATGGATACAATCTGCCCACGGGAAAGCTTCGTATGGTTTCGATGTACTTCTATCTTCACCCGATAGTCCAGCATTCAGTGCTGGTCAGAGCCTATGGTTGCCTGGTTGGTTGGAAGCTATTAATAACAATAGCAACTCACTATTCCTAACAATCGGCCCCGGGGACTTCTTAGTTCACCACGCTATTGCTTCAGGTTTACATACAACTACGTTAATTTTAGTCAAAGGTGCATTAGATGCACGTGGGTCCAAATTAATGCCGGATAAGAAAGAATTCGGTTATAGCTTTCCTTGCGATGGTCCGGGGCGAGGTGGTACTTGCGATATCTCGGCATGGGATGCTTTTTATTTAGCAGTATTTTGGATGTTAAATACTATTGGTTGGGTCACATTCTATTGGCACTGGAAGCATATCACCCTGTGGCAAGGGAATGTGGCTCAATTTAACGAATCCTCTACTTATTTAATGGGATGGCTGAGAGATTACTTATGGTTAAACTCTTCACAACTCATTAATGGATATAATCCTTTTGGTATGAACAGTCTATCCGTCTGGGCGTGGATGTTTCTATTTGGGCATCTCGTTTGGGCCACTGGATTCATGTTTCTTATTTCTTGGCGTGGATACTGGCAAGAACCGATCGAAACTTTAGCATGGGCTCATGAACGTACGCCTTTAGCTAATTTGGTACGTTGGAAGGATAAGCCGGTAGCTCTTTCTATCGTTCAAGCACGGTTAGTAGGATTAGCTCACTTTTCTGTTGGTTATATATTCACCTATGCAGCTTTTTCAATCGCTTCCACATCAGGAAAATTTGGTTAATACTCCTCGCAATGGTAGGAGTAGGTGGAAGGAATGGATTAAGCCTATCATTAACTATGATTTAATGGTAGGCTTAATTTATTTACTACTCATTTGTAAAATACAACTGGATGGGGATGGGTGAAAGAATAAAAAAAAAAGGAAGGAGGGAAGGGGGGGAAGGGAGGTTAACGCTTCGCACCCTATGGGTAAGCCGTTACTCAAACATTAACTCAAACTATTATTTGAATCCGATCGTAACATTATGGCAAAAAAGAGTATTATTGAGAGGGAAAGGAAGAGACAAAAGTTGGTATGGAAATATCACTCTATTCGCCAATCGTTGAAAGAAAATATGGATAAGGCTTCATCACCGGATGAAAAATGGAAAATTAATGAGAAATTACAATCGTTACCGCGTGACAGCGCACCCACGCGTCTTCATCGTCGTTGTTTACTGACGGGAAGGCCTAGATCCAACTGTCGGGATTTCGGTTTATCCAGGCACGTACTTCGCGAAATGGCACACACTTGTTTATCACCCGGAGTGACGAAATCGAGTTGGTAAAACTACTCCTTGCCCGTGCAGGAAAAAAGATCTGTCAATGAAAATAGATACCCCTTGGATTCTCCGGTATTCGATGTAATTATTTGACCCAGTATAATAATTACATCGGGTGAATCAATAGTAGATAGCGCGGGGTAGAGCAGCTTGGTAGCTCGCAAGGCTCATAACCTTGAGGTCATGGGTTCAAATCCCGTCTCCGCAAGAAGAGGGAATACGGAATGGGAAGTGGGAGCTTAAATTCTTACCGTTACTCACTCGTTCCCATTCTTTTTACAATTCGATTCATCGATCAGTCGATTGAGTAGTTGCTAATGAATCATATGCCCAATCTTCATCGTATAAATCATCACCCTACCCACCCCGAAGACACGAGCGTTGGGCCCGTTATTAGAGAGATTCGCTGAGTTCCATGGGTACGAACGAAAGGGTCCGTACCACCCATCCCAGCAAAACCTCATTCTGATACCCAACCAATTGACGATGGATGTATAGATCGAATGATATGCTGACAACATGATTAGATCCCTCACGCTGATCGTTCCACTCATTTGTTTATCGTTTGGTTGCGCTCAGCGTGTTGCTTGTGTTAATTGCGTCAATCTTTCCGTTTATCCATCATTTCCATTTTATGCCTTTCTGTCCAATTATTCCAATTTTTCGGATTCTAAATGAAAATAACTCGTGAAATGAGTGAGGCCATGGACCTTTCCCTTTCCCTCCGACCGTTTCCAGTGGATATAATAACCCTTACGAACCGAAGGGTGGAGATATACACATTTGTACTCTCTTCACCTTATTGGAGGGGGTGACACCATAGCTCTCTAATGATTCTGCATGATCCCCCAAAACGACTCGATTGGCATGATCAAATGGCTTATATATATATATATAGGCTCCCATGACTCTCTGCGATTGAGATTTATCCAATCCTTCACCAAATTTTCAGTCCAATCGATAATATACTAATTCAGCTTCCGGATAGAATTGATACTTCATCGATCCAATACCCTACAAGTTTTTATACATAGATTGAGTAATGAGGGATTCAAATTAATGCGAGTTCGCTTCAACGTATCCATCATTCAAAATTTTGGGGTGGGGGTATGTATAAACCTATCCCTTGGCATGATATTACCAAAGAGTTTTCGGTCATTCTGCAACGTATACATGTACACGCATATACATATGTATATACACACTGATTACCGAGACATTGTTGCAGGCGATACTTCAATACTATCGATTCGGGAGGGATAGTGGAAGCAGTAGTCGGGGTGACAAATTATTTTTGGTCGGTACTAATCTTTCACCACTTCCAAATCTATTAATTCTTACCCTCCTACTGTTTACGCATCCGAATATGATTATGGAAAGGTATCAGTATCGATTAACGGCGAAAAATAGAAGGGGAGAGTTTAAATAATGAGCCAAATTTACAGGTACAATGTACTCATGCTGCGACGATTCCACTGATCAAAAAGCCCCTTTAACTCAGCGGTAGAGTAACGCCATGGTAAGGCGTAAGTCATCGGTTCAAATCCGATAGGGGGCTATTCAAATGGTCGAACGGTTAAATCCGAGCATTTGGTGGGGGTGCTGATGGATTTGAACAATCATTGCGTCGAATATACATATCCACCACCCAATCCAGAACTGGTGAGGGATAGGGACTGGACGAATAAAGAGTATGAACGGGGGGGAGGGGTAAAAGGGATGGAGATAAATAAATATAACTCATAGCGAGTTCTATGAGTTAGCTATTCTAGTAGCTGAATCTACTAAAAACTCTAAACCATAATTTTTCCCTTTTACCCTCCAAGAATCAAAACAGATTTCCACGTACCAAACTCTCATTCATCTCTTTGACTATACTGTAAAAGATTCGATATTGAATGTATTGATATTTGGTGCAAATTCATTGATCAAGTGTCTGTGAAACACTCACTATCTCCTCTATCCCTATTCCAGACCCGATCTTATTGAAGAGAGGTATTATCAGGATTCAGTATTTGAGTGAGTAATTTCAACTCAATAACTTTCAATATTGATTGGGCATTGGTAAAATAGATACATAGGGATGTGAAAAGCCATGGAAAGATTCGAAGTCTTTTCCCCAATGGAATTCAATCCATCCCTGCCTCCCTCATATCGTCCTCATCGAACGAGATGTTCATACTCGGACCTTCACCTTATACCTTAACGAATAGAGGGGGCTCTATTGATATCCAGAAACAGATAATCGAACTGTAACTTCGAAACACATTGAGAGATACTTGATAGGGAAAGGATGGGGATAGGGGGGTAAAAAGGAAAGGGAAGGAAGAGAAGAAGGATAAAGAGAGAGAAGAAGGAATGGGGGAAGGGGAGAGAAGTTAACCCACCCTCCAAGAATGACTAGATTACGAATTCCCATCAGATATTGTATAGGAATCAATATTCGACCAATCACTGGGTAACAGGTTCCGCATCTTCCTGATCGGTATCATCGAGAGTATATTCCCGGGTACGGATAATAGTATTGATAGACAAATCCTTGGAAGGGGTAGGGGAAAAAAGGGGGGGGGGATAGGATAAATTTTATCCACCATCCCCAGTGATTCGAATAGGGTACTTAGAAATGGTCGAAACGGTCGAATGGGGGAATTATTATGACTATAGCCATCGGAAAGTCTTCCAAAGAACCAAAAGATTTATTTGATACTATAGACGATTGGCTAAGGAGAGACCGTTTCGTCTTCGTGGGTTGGTCTGGTTTATTGCCCTTTCCCTGTGCCTACTTTGCACTTGGTGGTTGGTTTACAGGTACAACCTTTGTTACTTCATGGTATACTCATGGATTAGCTAGTTCTTATTTGGAAGGTTGTAACTTTCTGACCGCCGCAGTATCTACTCCCGCTAATAGTCTGGCACATTCCTTGCTCCTATTATGGGGTCCTGAAGCACAAGGAGATTTTACCCGTTGGTGTCAATTGGGTGGTTTATGGACGTTTGTTGCTTTCCACGGTTCTTTCGGTTTAATAGGCTTCATGTCACGCCAGTTCGAGCTTGCTCGGTCTGTACAATTGCGTCCCTATAATGCAATTGCATTTTCCGGTCCAATTGCAGTTTTTGTTTCCGTATTCTTGATTTATCCCCTAGGTCAATCTGGTTGGTTCTTCGCGCCAAGCTTCGGTGTGGCAGCCATCTTTCGATTCATCCTATTCTTTCAAGGTTTTCACAACTGGACTCTGAATCCATTCCATATGATGGGAGTTGCTGGAGTTCTAGGCGCTGCTCTTTTATGCGCCATTCACGGTGCTACTGTAGAAAATACTCCATTTGAGGATGGTGATGGTGCCAATACATTCCGTGCCTTCAACCCAACCCAGTCTGAAGAGACTTATTCGATGGTAACCGCTAACCGCTTCTGGTCCCAAATCTTTGGTGTTGCTTTTTCCAATAAACGTTGGTTACATTTCTTCATGCTATTCGTGCCAGTGACTGGTTTATGGATGAGTGCTATTGGTGTAATCGGCCTAGCTTCGAACTCACGCGCATATGACTTTGTCTCTCAAGAAATTCGTGCAGCAGAGGATCCTGAATTTGAAACTTTCTACACCAAGAATATCCTTTTGAATGAAGGTATTCGTGCTTGGATGGCAGCTCAGGATCAGCCTCATGAAAACCTTGTATTCCCTGAGGAGGTTCTACCCCGTGGAAACGCTCTTTAATGGAACTTTATACCTGGGCGGTCGTGATCAAGAAACCACGGGTTTCGCTTGGTGGGCCGGCAATGCTCGGCTTATTAACCTGTCTGGTAAATTACTCGGTGCCCATGTAGCGCATGCCGGGTTGATTGTATTCTGGGCTGGAGCGATGAACTTGTTCGAAGTAGCTCATTTCGTTCCAGAAAAGCCTATGTACGAGCAGGGATTGATTCTACTTCCCCATCTAGCTACTCTGGGGTGGGGGGTAGGCCCCGGTGGAGAGGTCATAGATACCTTTCCATACTTCGTCTCTGGAGTACTCCATTTAGTATCTTCTGCAGTATTAGGTTTCGGTGGTATTTATCATGCACTTACTGGCCCGGAAACTTTGGAAGAATCCTTTCCATTCTTCGGCTATGTGTGGAAGGATAAGAACAAAATGACTACCATTCTGGGTATTCACTTAATCCTGTTAGGTACTGGTGCTTTCCTCCTAGTGTTTAAAGCTCTGTATTTTGGAGGTATCTATGACACATGGGCACCTGGGGGTGGGGATGTGAGAAGGATCACGAATCTCACTCTCAGTCCAGGGGTTATTTTTGGTTATCTGCTCAAATCCCCGTTTGGTGGAGAGGGATGGATCGTTAGTGTGGACAATTTGGAAGATATAATTGGAGGCCATGTCTGGTTGGGATCCATTTGTATTTTTGGCGGAATATGGCACATTCTGACCAAACCTTTTGCCTGGGCTCGCCGTGCTTTTGTGTGGTCCGGGGAAGCTTATCTATCTTACAGTTTGGCAGCTCTTTCTATATTTGGTTTTACCGCTTGTTGCTTTGCATGGTTCAACAATACAGCTTACCCTAGCGAATTCTATGGTCCCACTGGTCCGGAAGCTTCGCAAGCGCAAGCATTTACTTTTTTGATTAGAGACCAACGTCTCGGAGCCAACATAGGTTCTGCCCAAGGACCTACGGGGTTGGGTAAATATCTCATGCGCTCTCCCACGGGAGAAATAATCTTCGGAGGGGAAACGATGCGTTTCTGGGATCTCCGTGCTCCATGGTTGGAACCCCTAAGAGGTCCTAATGGTTTGGATCTGAGCAAATTGAAGAAGGATATACAACCCTGGCAGGAGCGCCGTTCAGCGGAATATATGACTCATGCTCCTTTGGGTTCTTTAAATTCCGTGGGTGGTGTAGCTACTGAGATAAATGCTGTGAACTATGTATCTCCCCGAAGTTGGTTAGCTACTTCCCATTTTGTTCTAGGTTTCTTCTTCTTTGTGGGTCACTTGTGGCATGCAGGAAGAGCTCGTGCAGCTGCAGCTGGATTCGAAAAAGGAATTGACCGTGTTACCGAACCCGTTCTTTCTATGACACCTCTAAACTAGGGTTTATGAATCGGAAAAGAGGGGGTGCAAACAGTAGGTTATGCATTCTCGCAAATTTTATTTATTGGTTCGGCCAAGTAGGCCGAGCCAATGTAATGTTATTTGATCGGAACGATGAAGAAGTTGTATCGATAGGGAGAGAGAGGGATTCGAACCCTCGATAGTAGTTAAACACTATGCCAGTTTTCAAGACTGGAGCCATGAACCGCTCGGCCATCTCTCCGGAAAACACCTTCCATTCAGGATACGGAATGATAGTTTGATGATGAAGGCGTGTTAGTATCAATTCATACTCTATCCTATAAGTATATATCTATGTAGTACAAAATGTATAATCATATCCGATATTATGTGATATTTACCACCTCGATTCATGAGCGGGCGATCATTCGAGGGGGCGGAGATTACTTCCGTACGAGCGAAGCGTGAGTGAATATCATAGATTGACTGCGAATACGGAATAAAAGGAAGTATATCTCTTCGATATTCTCCACAATATTAGATCCGGTGAGGATCTTACCAGATAGTAATCGGATGGTACAATCTTTTCATCCTAAAAGCTCGGAGAGTCACAGTCATGACTATTGCTTTTCAACTGTCCGTACTTGCATTAATTGCTATTTCATTCCTTTTGGTGATCGGCGTTCCCGTCGTGCTTGCTTCCCCAGATGGTTGGTCAAGTAGCAAAAATATTGTATTTTCGGGTGCTTCATTATGGATTGGATCGGTTTTTTTGGTAGGTATACCTAATTCATTTATATCCTAATAAGGATCCACCGTACCGGATATTGTAGCTTTCCCTTCCCCACCTCACCGTTACAGGTCGGAATACATCTCATGCAAATTATAAGGCGTGATATTTATTCATTGTAAGGAGTGGGGGAGGGAACCCATGGAACGGATCCCGAGACTGATTCTCCGCAATCTCACTCTCACAGGGAGATTGACTAAATGCGGTATTATCTTGTTATAGTAGAAGATGGATGATAATAACCGCGGGTATGGTTGAATGGTAAAATATCTCCTTGCCAAGGAGAAGCCGCGGGTTCGATTCCCGCTATCCGCCAATCCGTGGAATGATTGGATTTGAACCCATTAATATTCCTCGAGAGCAGGTAAAGTACTCCGCAGGTGAAGTATTCCCTCCAATAATACCATATCGGGTAGGTACTCGCTACTCAATAGCTCTCTCCCACCTATAGAGTACTTCCATCTCAAAAATTATTACCATTGACGGTTCGATTCTGATCAAGTATTATTAAGAATGGTAATTGGCCCCCATCGTCTAGCGGCTCAGGACATCTCCCTTTCACGGAGGTGACGGGGATTCGAATTCCCCTGGGGGTACTTACTTCATAAAAATCTATAATTTGTGCGTGTGTGTGTGTGTGGAGGGGGGGGGAGTTGATTGATATTTTCCCGATCCGATACAGGTAGGGGCCTAAAGTATGAGTTTCCTAATATTCTATCCCCTATCCGCATGGGTCGATGCTCGAGTGGTTAATGGGGACGGACTGTAAATCCGCTGGCATTGCCTACGCTGGTTCGAATCCAGCTCGACCCAATATATATAAACATGGCGATGATGTATAGTAGGAGGAGGCGGATAAATCGGGATTGACGGGTCTCGAACCCGCAACTTCCGCCTTGACAGGGCGGCGCTCTAACCGATTGAGCTACAATCCCGGTGAATGAAGTTTATATGTATAGACATTTTGCTGTCAATACGACGAATTGATGCTCTAACCCCTCTTATTTCGCCTTCAGCTGAGACAAATTCATTTTATTATTCATAGATTGAATAACTAACCGTTGTAGATGCATTTGTTATTCTATCGTTTTCTGCATAAGATCTATGCTATTCATATGGTACAGCCAATATTATACAAGGATTCAAATTCTCCTCCTTTGATTGGGTAGGTATTTGTGTCGGAACCAGTTTGAACATGATTCGAAACAGGTCCCTTCCGTTCAAACTCCTTATCTATCAATAGATCAGATAGATCCTATGAATGAGTCTGGGAAGGAATGAGATCTACCCAATTTCGTCCTTATCCGGATGTGTAGCATGAACAAGATTATGCTTAAACACTTAGGGGTGGTGAAGGAACCATCGGCAATTATTCCTGAGGATTCCTCCAAAGGGTGATAATAATTTCACTATTAACCACCCACTATTCTTATATATAGTAGGAGATTTAGTAATACTATCTCAATAGAATCCTTCAAATGAGTTATTTTCGGTGATTCATTCCGTGTTATACTATTCAATCGATGTTGAAGAATCGATCGGATCCGGTCGATTCTACTACTATTACCGATGGAGCGACGATCGGATACTTGGGAATGTATTAATCAATTTCATACGTCGATCCATCGACAGCTCGAGAATTTCACCCTTCAATTGGATATTTTTCAATCTATCCCTTTTAATCAAATTGGAATAATGAGGTTATGGAAGCAAATATTCTTGCATTCACTGCTACTGCACTTCTTATTTCAATACCCACCGCTTTTCTACTCATCCTCTATGTACAAACAGCTACTCAAAACAATTGATCTGATTTATCACATTTTACTCCCCCCAATATGAATAGGTGGGATATCGAGGAATATCCATTGAAGTAACGAAATTATGTGAGGTATGTAATATCCGCCTCGCTAAGGGATCCCTACGGGAGAAGGAGGGAACTATCTTAGATAGTCTCCCTCCCCCTCCCTTCTTCCCTACCTCTCCCCGAATTGGCAGTATATGTATACATATTTATTTATACATGATCCACACAGAATTGGGTCCTGGTACCATTGCAGGAGTAGGACCGATAATATAGGTATACTTTCATATGCCCTTACTGAAAGGGAACCTGATGCATCTAAGGGTGTGACCCCAGATGCACTCGCACAATATTCTTATTCTCAACGTACTCATTATTGAATAAATACGAAACTTGGAATTAGATCGAAATGGAATAGTTTCTGAGAGAAAGGAGTCTATGGCTAGAGATACTTCAACGTGGTCGTCGCAACCTCCAAAACTAATACATGGAGAATGGAAAGGTAAGGTAGAGATAGAGAATATTGAATCTCCCCTAGTTTGGTTGTGTGATACTTTCTAATCCCTCGGTTGTATATTATTCTCTCTAGGAATAATCCATCTATCTATCCATATATATATATATATATATATATATATATATAGCAGATGAGGGTCTTAACCTATCCCGATATTACGACTTCTTCTTTTCCTCCATCAAATTACTGCGTGGAGGGGTTATTCGTTTCCAGGATTGATGCCTAGATCCCATCCTTTTACTATCTCGGATATTACTGACAATCTTTCTTACAGCGTAAAATTCATATTTACATAGGGGGGAGGGTTAATGTAACAAACCTCCTCCAAGAGGGAGAAGGTGAGAATTCATCAGGGAATGGGAGATCATTAAACTCCTTCAACGAAGAGTTGGTTTACAAAAATCTGCGACTGAAGGAGGAGAAGACGCTTCGCGATGGATGGGCAAGAATTGATTATACCTTCCATACCTCTCACGGGATGGGGACGAAATTGCATAGTTAGAACCTTGCAATGTTGGGGATAATCCCAAATTGCAAGGTTATCGTAATAATGTTGAATGATTCCGAACAGGGGGATTTAGCGTTTCGTTACAATCCGCTTCTTCCCCACACTACAAGTGGAAGGGAAAATGTAAAAACCACCATCAGGGCAGCCCAAGCGATATCCACTGTATCCGTAATAATTGTTCCTAGTTTTTCCAAGAATGGTAATAGATTGAGTGAGTGTATAATAATCTGAAGTGCGAGCTGCTTTACACACAAATGTATCATCCCGTACGGTGTTTGGAGAGGGTAAGCGATGGAAGTAATTATAGAATCCCCATACATACTCACTCTTACCCTTTCTCCTCCTTATTACTATTAATCTTCCGTCCCTTTTTCTAATGTTACCGGTGCATATATCACATAGGTTAATAAATCCACTGTATACCCCACTAATTCGATATACCCTATAATAGGGTTGTCTATTTGTGGCAAATCCAGATACATTTAGCGCGACAGGCTGTAGTATAATATGGAGCATCCCAATCTGTATCTGGAGTTGACATAGTAGTCAACCCGAAGAATTATTCGTTCCGATCAGGCGATACCCAGATTCGAACTGGGGGATGAAGGATTTGCAGTCCTCTGTCTTACCACTTGACTATATCGCCCCCTAATCGAATTCAAGGAAGTGTCTGAGGTAAAATACCGGTACGAGTACGGGTTGGCATGAGTATAACACCTAATACAAATCTTATCAAGTGCTTCTATTCCTCTCTACCCCTCTTCCCCCCGATTCCGTGACATGACCCCATAATAGCCTCAGCATTTCTACCTCTCCTCATTCCTGCGTGGGGGATGGGGGTGTAGACGAGAGTGATTATTCCTAACAATCACCGAGTCTAGGAATATATATATATATATATATATATATATATTATAGGGAGTATTTGATACGGACTCCTCATCATGAAAATGAGTTCTTAGCGTGATACGAAGGGAGAATAAGGGAATGTTCGTACTGCCGGAACTCGGAAGGATTCAGTTTGAAGGATTTCAGCGTTTCCTTCATCAGGGATTAATCGAAGAACCTACCAATTTTCCCAAGATTGAAGACACGGATGAAGAGGTTGAATTTCGATTGCTTGGTGGGCAATATCAATTAACAGAACCTCCAATCAACGAGAAGGATGCTGTATATCAATGCGTCACGTATTCGTCCGAATCATACGTACCGGCTCGGTTGATTCAGAAGAAGAATAGGCGGGTACAAAAACAAACTGTATTTTTAGGCAGCATTCCCTTGATGAATCCTCAAGGAACATTCATAATAAATGGAGTCGCTAGAGTTGTAATTAATCAAATATTAAGGAGTCCCGGTATTTATTATAGTCGCGAACTGGACCACGATGGGATTCCCATATATACCGGCACTATAATCTCAGACTGGGGAGGAAGATTCAAACCGGAAATTGATAATGGGAAGAGAATATGGGCCCGTATCAGCAAGAAACGGAAAGTCTCTGTTCTAATCCTATTATTAGCCATGGGTCTGGATATGAGAGAGATTCTGAACAGTGTTCGTTACCCCAAAATCTTCCTAGATCTACTAAAGAGACAGAGTGATAGTATCCAGTCATCAGAAGACGCTATAGTCGAACCTTATAGGAATCTCTATTGTATAGGTGGGGATGTACCATTTTCGGAATCCATATGCAGGGAATTACAAAGGAGATTTTTCCAACAAAGATGCGAATCGGGACGAATCGGTCGGCGAAATCTGAACAACAAACTTAACCTTAATGTGCCTGAGAATGAATCTTTCTCATTGCCCCAAGATTTATTAACTGCTGTGGATTATCCAATCAAAATAGGGTATGGGGTGGGCACACTCGATGATATAGATCATTTGAAAAATCGACGTGTTCGATCTGTAGCGGATTCGTCACAGGATCAGTTAGGATTAGCTTTAAGCCGTTCAGAAAATTCAATTCGGCAAACCGTACATAGAGCGGTTAAACGTAAACGTTTATTAACTCCCGAGGGATTAGTAACACCAACTCCATCAATAACAACTTATAGAGAATTTTTTGGTTCACATCCTTTATCCCAATTTTTGGATCAGACTAATCCACTAGCAGAGATAGTTCATAAACGAAGATTAAGTGCTTTAGGTCCTGGAGGATTAACACGGCGAACTGCTAGTTCTCAAGCACGAGATACTCATTCTAGTCACTATGGGCGAATTCGTCCTATTGATACATCCGAAGGTATGAATGCGGGACTTATTGCATCACTAGCCACTCATGCGCGAGTAAGTAATTGCGGATATTTACAAAGCCCCTTCTACAACCTATTCGATGAATCCGGAGAGGAGCATATAGTTTATCTATCACCGGAGGAAGATGAATATTCCCGAATAGCAACCGGAAATTTTTTGGCGTTGGATCAGGAAACCCGAGAGGAACAATTTACTCCGGCTCGATACCGACAGGAATTCCTAACTGTTGCATGGGGACGAGTACATTTCCGAAGTATTTTTCCTCTGCAATATTTCTCCATCGGAACCTCCCTAATTCCTTTTCTAGAACACAATGATGCAAATCGTGCTTTGATGGGCTCCAATATGCAGCGTCAGGCGGTTCCACTCCCCCATCCTGAAAAATGCATCGTAGGAACTGGTCTGGAGGGTCAGGTAGCTCTGGATTCAGGAAGCGCAACTATATCTATGCAAGAGGGACAGATTGCGTACGTCGATGGTGGAGAAATCATTCCATCGCTGGATAATGGAGATACTATAGATACTAAATCAATAACCTATGAACGTTCCAATAATGGTACTTGTACGAATCAAAAACCTGCGGTTCTTCAAGGTAAATATTTGAGGGAAGGGCAAATATTGGCTGATGGAGCAGCAACGGTTGGAGGAGAACTAGCTTTAGGAAGGAATATTCTGGTAGCTTATATGCCTTGGGAAGGATACAATTTCGAAGATGCGGTACTTATCAGTGAACGTCTGGTATATGAAGATATTCCTACTTCCTTTCATATTGAGAGATACGAAGTTGAGGTTCGTATAACAAGCCAGGGACCTGAAAGAATAACTAGGGAAATCCCTCACTTGGATAGTTATGCACTTCGTCATTCGGACAGCGATGGGCTTGTAGTACCGGGATCTTGGGTAGAAGCAGGGGATGTTCCAGTAGGTAAATTAACACCTCGAGAAGCGGAAGATTCATCGCGCGCTCCGGAAGGTAAGTTATTACAAGCCATTTTCGGTATTCAAGTGGCTAATACAAGAGAGAGTTGTCTCGAAGTACCTATAGGTGGTGGAGGGCGGGTTATTGATGCAAGGTGGATTTATCAAGAAGATGTATCCATTAATAATGCGGGAACTATTCATATATACATATTGCAAAAACGTAGGATACAAGTGGGTGATAAAGTGGCTGGGAGGCATGGGAATAAAGGTATTATCTCAAAGATCTTACCCAGGCAGGATATGCCTTATCTGCAAAATGGCACACCGGTGGATATGATATTGAGCCCCCTGGGAGTACCTTCACGGATGAATGTGGGACAAATTTTCGAGTGTTTGCTCGGCTTAGCGGGAGACTCTCTGCGACGGCATTATAGAATAACACCCTTTGATGAGAGATATGAACGAGAAGCTTCTAGAAAGCTAGTTCTTTCCGAACCTTGTGAAGCCAGTGGAAGAACGGCCAATCCGTGGTTATTTGAACCGGATCATCCAGGGAAGAGCCAATTAATCGATGGACGAACTGGCAATATATTTGAACAACCCGTTACAGCGGGAAAAGCTTACATGATGAAGTTGATTCATCAGGTTGATGATAAAATTCATGCATGGTCTAGTGGACCTTACGCACTTGTTACACAACAACCTCTTAGAGGAAGATCTAGACGAGGGGGACAACGGGTGGGAGAAATGGAAGTTTGGGCTTTAGAAAGTTTTGGTGTTGCTTATACTTTGCGGGAAATGCTCACTCTAAAATCCGATCATATTCAAGCTCGTCATAAAGTCCTCGGTGCTATTGTAACCGGGAAACCAATACCTGAGCCTGATACTGTTCCAGAATCTTTTCGATTACCCGTCCGAGAATTACGATCTTTAGCCCTGAATTTAAATTATCATCCCATATCTGAGGAAGATTTAGGAAGAGAAGCAAAAGATGTTTGATAAAGATTGATTGGAAATTCCCACTCTACGATCCACCAGAAGAACTATCAACAGCTTCGGATTCAGCTAGCCTCTCCCGAACAAATTCGTGCTTGGGCTGAAAGAGCATTACCTGATGGAGAAATTGCTGGGGAAGTAACCCAGCCTCGTACCATTCATTATAAAACTCACAAACCGGAGAGAGATGGTCTGTTTCGTGAAAGGATATTTGGACCTATAAAAAGTGGAGTTTGTGCTTGCGGCAACTACCAAGCGGTTGGTAACAAGAACGAATTCCCGAAGTTTTGTAAGCAGTGCGGAGTCGAATTTACCGAATCCCGAGTTCGGAGGTACCGAATGGGATACATAAAATTAGCATGTCCAGTAACTCATGCATGGTATTTAAAAAGACTTCCCAGTTGTATTGCGAATCTTCTAGCTAAACCTCTCAAAGAATTGGAAAGCCTAGTATATTGCGATGCGTGACTTGGTCATACGTCTCGATCATAACAGACTGGCATAGCAACTGTCATCTCGCTCAATATCATGGGGATGCCTCTAACTCTGACACGTCCCCCCTGAGAAGGAACGTGAAGCTCAGAATCATAAGCAACTTTATAAAGATGCTAAGGAGGTTTTGGTCCAGGGTCAATACGGATCCGTCAATTCACTGCTTAGACTTCGTGAGAGAAAGGAAAGGGGGAATAAAAAAAAATAATGGGGGAGGGGTGGGGTAGGAGCTTATTCCACCAGTTCCATTTCGGAGGATTTGAAATATACTTCACCGATTTGAGAATATTACTCGTTCAGAATCTTTATAAACCTTTCCCTATGAGGTATGGCTACGGGAACCTATTCATCGCGCATACGTTTCGGGTGGCGCAGTAACCATCGGAGTAGAGTGAAGACCCAGAGGATCAAAGGGGAAGGATCGAACTATGAAAAAGAGAACTCCTTTAATTTTTCACCGAATCAATCGGAGGTATTTCCGTAAAGAGATATAACATTTAAGGGAAGTGAGACTACTCAAGAATAGAATCAATAATAGCCAATATGGGCTTTATAGGAGGGATCATAATGGGTTAAAAATCGATTCACTCACAGCTTGAGTAACGGGTAGCTGTTCCACTTCTGACAGAGTCAAAAAATCAACTTACTGTTTCAGAAGGTTTTCTACTCTGGAATGGTTACCTGAGCCGGATGAAGGGAAACTTTCATGTCCGATTCTTAGGGGGGGATAACCTATCCCAATCTATTTCTTGCTGGGCCTGTGGCTAATAAACCTACTTCATTACGGTTGCGGGGTTTATTTGATTATGAAGATCAATCATGGAAAGATATTCTTCCTAGTTTCCCTTCCACTAGAGGATTTGAAGCATTTCAAAGCAGAGAAATAGCTACTGGAGGAGACGCTGTAGGGAAGCAATTGGCTAGTTCGGATTTACAAATCGTTATGGATCGTGCACATTCAGAATGGAAAGGGTTAGCAAAGCAAGAATCTACCGGAAATGAATGGGAAGATAGAAGGATTCGAAGGAGACGAGATTTTTTGATAAGACGCGTGAGGCTAGCTAAACATTTCCTTCACACGGATGTAAAACCAGAATGGATGGTTCTGTCTCTCCTACCAGTTCTTCCCCCTGAATTGAGACCAATGATCGAACTCTTTGGGGGTGAATTAATCACTTCGGATCTGAATGAACTTTATCGGAGAGTCATTTATCGAAATAACACTCTCATTGATTTCCTGCTAAGAAGTGAATTCGCACCGGAAGGATTAATTGTTTGTCAGAAGAGGCTGATTCAAGAAGCCGTGGATACACTCATTGATAATGGGATTCGCGGACAACCGATGAGGGATAGTCGTAATAGGCCTTACAAATCCTTTTCCGATGTGATTGAAGGTAAGGAAGGACGATCTCGTGAGAATCTACCTGGAAAACGCGTTGATTATTCAGGTCGTTCCGTTATTATAGTGGGGCCGTACCTACCATTGCATCAATGCGGGTTACCCCGAGAAATGGCGATAGAGCTTTTTCAAGCTTTTGTCATTCGTGGTTTAATCGGACGCCATCTCGCCCGTAATTTACGAGCTGCTAAAAGTATGATTCATAATGAGGAACCTATTATATGGAAGGTGCTTCAGGAGGTCATGCAGGGGCATCCTGTACTGTTGAATAGAGCGCCCACATTGCACAAGTTGGGTATACAAGCATTCCAACCCATTCTGGTAGAAGGACGTGCTATTCGTTTACATCCATTAGTTTGTGCAGGATTTAATGCAGACTTCGACGGGGACCAAATGGCCGTTCATGTACCGTTATCTCCGGAAGCTCAAACAGAAGCTCGTTCCCCCATGCTTTCTCATACGAATCTATTGTCCCCCGCTACTGGAGAGCCCATCGCTGTGCCAACCCAGGATATGCTTCTCGGACTTTACATACTAACGACCGAGAATTCACGGGGCATTTATGGAACAAAATATTATCCATGCAAAAGAGGGGATCGCGTCTTCCCTCTCAAAATACCTCACTTTAGTAATTATAGCGACGTCTTCGGGGCTAGAGAACAGCATAGAATTCACCTATATAGTCCTTTATGGCTCCGATGGCAGGGAGATTTACGTACAATCACTTCTACGAACCGGGAATTTCCCATTGAGATTCAATATGAATCTTCGGGTACTTCTCTTCGAATTGGTGGAAATTCTCAGATCAGAAAGGATAAGGAGGGATATATACTCAGTATATATATCCTTACAACCGCTGGCCGCGTTTTGTTCAACCAACAGATAGAGGAGGCTATACAAGGTACTTTGAAGGACCCTCAGCATCAGAATCAACCACTGCCGGCTGTAAAGGTATAGGTATCATTCCACAAGAATTCATTCCTATAAAGTTCAGGAAGCCTATCAAATATCCGACAAATGGCTTGAATCCATCAGTCGATTCTGCTTACAGAAATATTGAGGTTCCTACGATGGCAGACCGAGCTAAATTCCTTTCCTACAATAAAGTGATGGATAGAACTGCCATAAAGCGACTTATTAGCAGATTAATAGCTCACTTTGGAATTACGTATACAGCAAATATTCCGGATCAACTGAAAACCCTGGGTTTTCAACGAGCTACCAACGCATCAATTTCGTTAGGAATTGACGATCTCTTAACAGCACCTTCCAAAGCATGGCTTGTCCGAGATGCAGAGAAACAAGGTTCTATTTTGGAACAGCATCATCGTCATGGTAGTGTACATGCTGTGGAGAGATTACGCCAATCGATCGAAACATGGTATGCTACGAGTGAGTATCTGAAGCGAGAGATGAATCCTAACTTTGGGGTAACCGATCCTCTGAATCCGGTCCATATGATGTCTTTCTCGGGAGCACGGGGGAGTCTATCTCAGGTTCATCAATTAGTAGGTATGAGGGGATTGATGTCGGATCCCCAAGGACAAATCATTGATTTACCCATTCAGAATAATCTTCGCGAGGGACTTTCTCTAACGGAATATATTACATCCTGTTACGGTGCCCGCAAAGGGATTGTGGATACTGCGGTGCGAACATCAGATGCTGGATACCCCACACGTAGACTTGTTGAAGTAGTTCAACATATTGTCGTGCGTAAAACAGATTGTGACACTATCGGGGGCATTATTGTAAACCCTACCCAAGATAGAGATGGATCTGTGCAAAATATCCTCCAACAAAAACTGATTGGACGTGTTCTAGCAGACAATGTCTGTGTAGATATGAGATGTATCGCTATCCGGAATCAGGATATCGGTAATGAACCTGCCGATCGATTGGTGTCACTTCGAGTACAACCAATACGTATAAGGTCTCCACTGACCTGTAGAAATATTTCCTGGATCTGTCGGTTATGTTACGGTTGGAGTCTCACCCATCACGACTTGGTAGAATTGGGAGAAGCAGTAGGTATTACTGCGGGCCAATCAATCGGAGAGCCCGGAACCCAACTTACATTAAGAACTTTTCACACGGGCGGAGTATTTACGGGTGATATCGCGGAGCATGTACGAACTCCATTCAATGGAATTATTAGTTTCGATGGAGACTTAGTCCACCCCGCACGTACGCGCCATGGGCATCCTGCCTGGATATGCCAAGATGATTTATCTGTTTCTGTCAAAGGTAGGGATGGAGTATACAATTTTGTCGTCCCACCCCAAAGTTTGATTTTGGTTCGGAACGATCAATATGTTGAATCAAAACAAGTCGTTGCAGAGGTACGTGCTGATAAATCCCCTCCCAAGGAAAGGGTGAAAAAACATATTTATTCCGATTCGGAAGGGGAGATGCATTGGGGTACAACTGTGCGTCATTCATCCGATCATGTACACAGTAATGTTTATCCCATACTCGAGACGGGTCATGTATGGGTACTATCGGGGGGTCTTTGCGACGCTGGGGAAGCACCTTCATTATTCTACAAGGATCAGGATAGGATTGATTCCCAACCGTTACTTACCAAGTATGAATCATTGCCATATTACCAGAAGGGTAATAATGGGAAAGAGGTTCAATCGGCCGACCCCCACCGGGAAGAACAAATATTTAATCACTCAAAATTTGATTCTCGCACAGCTAGTAAGATTCTCGATTCTCTATACTCCCTGAGTATTCTCCGAAGCTGTAGTATGAGGAGGAACAGGGTAAGCGGTAGAGTCATCCTCCCAATGAAACGAGGGGGTAGGATGGAGTATAATAAAGCCCTTCACGTCAATTTTATTCCTCGAATACCCAATAATGGAATCTTGAATCGGGGTTATATTACAGCCGTTTCCGAAAATCCTGAATATGGTACTAATATACCAGGGATTATCAAATATGGTACCATAAAAGTGGATTCAACCGCTGAGAGAGAATTTATTCCTGAAGGTGGAAGGGAAACTAGTTCCGTATCGAGATACAGAGTCCTAGAAGGGGGCAATTTCTTCTTTCTCCCTGAAGAGGTGTATATCATCCATCAACCCCATCCCCTCTTATTAGTTTCAAATAATAATGTTGTTCAAGCAGGTGAACGAATTACTCCTAATATTTCTAGTAGATTGGGTGGATTGGTTCGGGTTAGAAAGATACAAAACAGTCTTGAAATACGAGTATTGCCTGGTAATGTCTATTATCCAGGGAGAGTATCGGGCGTATCCAAACAGAACAACACGTCAATTCCACCGGGTAATTCAGTATTTGATAATTCCAAATCTGAGAATTGGATTTATCTCCAATGGATCACACCCCATAGGAGGAAGGCTTTTGCTCTAGCTAGGCCTGTTGCAGAATACGCTGTCCTCAATGAATCTTTCCCGAATATTGCTATCCCGGATCCCCCGAAGAAGCAAAATTCCCTACAGATTCGAATTCAAGTTATCAAATACACGCTTTACGAGGATGGTGAGGAAATTCGAGCAATTAATGACGCGAATACTCAATTAGTTCAAATCTGTCTAGTACTGGATTGGGAGGAGAAATCTTCTACAGAGCCCGCTCACGCTTCTATCCCCGAACTGAGAGTGAAAAATATTACTAGAACTCTTCTACATATTAGTCCACTTAATCATCCTGATTTATACACTGGGAGAGATAGAGGTGGATCTTCCTCGAAGCGTACCTATAATAATAAGTTCCCATGCACCGATTATTCTCTAGGGAATCCTGAGAGTCAATCATCAATAAAATATCAGGGTACTATTCGTTCGGTACCCGGTCGAGGTACATCTTTATTGATTCTATCATCCCCAAATTTTTTTCAAAGTTCTTTATATACTAATCCAAAATATTCCCATGGAGTGAATCAATCTGGTAAGAATTCCAAATTGGAGGAAAGTAATCATGCTTGCACGGAACCTCTTCCCAAAGTTTCGAAAAATCATTCTCTGTACGGTACGGTAATTTCCAGTAAAGGATCCCCGGATCCGGGATTGGCCTCAGCAGATTACGTTCCATCATCCAATCATATTCATACGATGCAAGGAGTGAATAGATTAGGTCTCTTGGGTAATTCACACAGCATTGCTAACTGTTCGTTATACCCTTGCGGGATATCCAGGGACATAATACTCTTCCAGAAAGTATCACTCATCGATAATTCGAGATACATTTTTCGAATTCCCAACCGTTATTTCCTAGGTGGAGGTGGAGAAATCCGTGGATTCAGTTCAATAGATTTCACAGGTAGGAACAATTTATATCGCGTCTTCGACTTACCCGACCCACACGATGGGGGGGCTTTACCAGTCAATCTCGGGCAATATATTCGTGGAAATGTATGCTCATCTAAGGGTAAAATATCCTCCCAATTTGGTCAGATTATCTCTATCAATAGAGAATCTTTGACGATTCGATCGGCTAAGCCATACTCAGCTACTGAAGGAGCAACTGTTCATAGTCATTATGGAGATATCCTTGGAGAGGGGAATACATTAATAACTCTGATATATGAAAGATTCAAATCCGGGGATATTATCCAAGGTCTCCCCAAGGTTGAGCAATTGTTAGAGGCTCGTTCAACCAATTCAGTCTCGAGTAATTTGGAAAATGCTTTTGGGGATTGGAGCAGAGGTATGACAAAATTGATCGGGAATTCCTGGAGTCGTTTTCTCGGTGCTAGAATCAGTATGGAACAGAGTCGGACGGATTCAGTTGATCAGATTCAGAGGGTTTATCGATCCCAAGGAGTGCATATCTCTGATAAGCATATAGAGATTATTGTACGACAAATGACATCCAAAGTACTAACTCTGGAAAACGGAGTAGCTGATGCGTTCCTACCCGGAGAGCTTGTTGAATTATCACGAGCACAAAGGATGAATCGTGCTCTGGGGGGGTCAATATCTCACAAACCCATCGTGCTGGGAATAGCAAAAGCATCTCCTAATACTACCAGTTTCATATCGGAAGCGAGTTTTCAAGAGACTACTCGAGTATTAGCTCGAGCTGCTATACGAGGTCGAATTGATTGGTTGAAGGGTTTGAAAGAGAATGTGATTCTTGGCGGTATAGTTCCTACCGGTACTGGGAACGAGGAGGTTATTTGTCAAATAACCCTAGAAGAACAGGAAGGTGTCGTTCCAGCAGCAGGGAGTACTAATCCCTCCAACCACGAAGTGAAAAATGTTCTATCCCATCATGGGGAAGTGTTTCTCCCTCACACCGAATACGATATTCACGAGGAATTGAAAAGAAGCATTATCCGGGATAGATAGTGATCAGTAAGATTTGGATACTCATTCCGTGATCGAGTATGAAGTGATGGAGTCAATACCATTCCCGGTCGGGTAATCTTAGGAGGTTCAGTCCCTGGTATCTCTACGAGGGAGGAGTGAGAATAAAATGCAGCAAAGAAATTGGAATATCGATTCGGAAGAGATGATGGAAGCGGGGGTTCATTTTGGTCATCAAGCTCAAAAATGGAATCCCAAAATGGCACCTTATATTTTCACGGAGCGAAAGGGTATTCATATCTTGGATCTGACTCAAACTGCTCGTTTTTTATCCGAAGCTTGTGATTTAGTCTCCGATGCCGCAAATGAAGGAAAACAATTTCTTATAGTAGGTACGAAATATCAAGCAGCTGATTTAATAGCCTCAGCTGCTACGAGGGCTCGGTGTCATTATGTGAACCAAAAATGGCTCGGCGGTACGTTAACCAATTGGTCCACTATAGAGACACGTCTCCTAAAATTCAGAGACTTGGAAGATAAAAAGGAGACGGGGAGACTTCATCGTCTTCCTAGGAAGGAGGCAGCAATTTTGGAAAGACAATTATCCCAATTACATAAATATTTAGGTGGGATTAAATATATGACAAATTTACCGGATATTGTAACAATTGCTGATCAACACAAGGAATATACTGCCATTAGAGAATGTATCACTTTAGGTATTCCCACAATTTGTGTTGTCGATACGGATTGTGATCCAGATCTTATAGATGTTCCAATTCCAGCTAATGATGATGCACGATCTTCAATCCGATGGATCTTGAATGAATTAACGTTAGCAATTCGTGAAGGTCGTTCCAACCACATGCTATCCGAAAAATCAAGAGTCTGAGGTATTATCAAATCACTCACTATCCTCGATCTGTGTAATGGATTGAAATATTATGGGATGATCTATTTTCCGTGGTGCGTTGTATAATGATGCTATATAAACGGAAAATGACTCTCCATATCTCTTTCTATGTCTAAAAATTATACATTGAAAGAATTACCTATTTCATGGGAATCCCTTATTCGTTCGGATCGATTTTCAACGGAGGGTTGGTATGGATATCGAACAATCTTTCACTAATACAATGAACAATTTATACCAAATATCCGGTGTGGAGGTAGGTCAACATTTTCATCGGCAAATGGGAGGTTTTCAAGTTCATGCACAAGTACTCATAACTTCCTGGGTAGTAATTGCTATATTATCAAGTTTAGCTACTGTAGCTGCTCGAGATTCACAAACCATTCCAAATGGCAGTCAGAATTTTGTCGAGTACGTCCTCGAATTTATCCGAGATTTGACTAGAACCCAGATTGGGGAGGAGGAATATCGCCCCTGGGTCCCTTTTATCGGAACTCTATTCCCATTCATTTTTGTCCCTAATTGGTCAGGAGCTCTTTTTCCTTGGAGAATTATCCAATTACCTCATGGAGAATTAGCGGCACCTACAAATGATATTAATACCACTGTTGCTTTAGCTTCACTCACATCAGTTGCTTATTTTTATGCAGGCTCACGTAAAAAGGGTTTGAGTTATTTCGGCAAGTACATCCAACCAACTCCAGTACTTTTACCGATCAATATTTTGGAGGATTTCACGAAACCTTTGTCACTTAGTTTCCGACTTTTTGGAAACGTATTAGCCGATGAATTGGTAGTATCTGTTCTTATTTCGCTAGTACCTTTGGTAGTTCCTATACCCATGATGCTTCTAGGACCATTTACTAGTGCTATTCAAGCCTTGATCTTTGCTACTTTGGCCGCAGCTTATACAGGGGAGTCCATGGAGGGTCATCACTGAATGATACCTCATCAAGTATCTTATCTGGTTGGAAAAAAATCCATTCATCGGGGTAAGAAAGATTGATTCCATGTTATAATGGGATGACATTGCTTCTTCCCGTTCCTTCAAGAATATTTATTTCCCCCCCAGGAGGGGGGTGAAAATGAAAATTCTTGGAGGATGGTGGAGAAACGAACAAGGTCCTGAATATGGTTCAATTTATTCATTTCTCTTCCCCGATGATTTGTGGTAGTGGTGAGGTGGGTACCATTTATCCCTTTCCCACGGAGTGGGGAAGGGAATGTTTATGACGCAACATATTACCGCATTGGTGTCACGAACATTGAAATTCCATAGGAATTTGAAATCTCTTTCGATCCAGTATTCCCCCCTTTTTTTTTTCTTCCAATCGGTCCAATCGAAGGATCAATTCTATCCAGGGATGAATATTCTTCTTCAGTGATACCATTATTTTAAAAGAGACACTTCGAGTTATTAATCGCTTCGGTTAGATCTTCCTCCTAAGAGAGGTCTTGGTAAGCGATTAATAAGTTGTTGGAATACCAAGACTTATCAACCTCAGTGAAAGGAGATTACTATGAACCCTTTAATTCCTGCTGCTTCTGTTATTGCTGCTGGATTAGCCGTAGGCCCTGCTTCTATCGGACCTGGTGTTGGTCAAGGTACCGCTGCAGGTCAAGCTGTGGAGGGTATTGCGAGACAACCAGAAGCGGAGGGAAAAATTAGAGGTACCTTATTATTAAGTTTAGCCTTTATGGAAGCTTTAACTATTTATGGGTTAGTCGTAGCCCCAGCACTTCTATTTGCAAATCCTTTCGTTTAATAAGCGTGGCTTAAAACACGTTAAAAGCTCTATTGTACCCCCATATTGAGAAAACCCTCCTCTAATCATTCGTCCAATTATTCATCCTTCTGGGGAGGGGCTAATGATACTGGGTAGGTACCAATCCTATCCCTTTGTTTTGATAATAATATTATTAACTTCCATGCCAAGGGGTGGAGCGAACGAATCATTCGTCCAATCCTACTCTTAGATATATATATATATATATATACATATATTTCATTGAATACTAATGGATTCTCCATTCAAACGCATAACTCTGGATAGGATTCCATGAGGAAGAGAACTCTATTAGATTTAGATAGCCCATTACGGGAGAGAGCTTATGAAAAATGTGACTGATTCTATTACTTCACTGAGTTATTGGCCTCTTGCAGGAGGTTTTGGATTAAATACCAATATTTTAGAAATAAATACAATTAATTTGGGTGTAGTAGTGGGTGTATTAATCTATCTTGGAAAGGGAGTGTGTGCGGGTCATCCTTCCGAATAAGATAGCTGGATTTACCCGGCCGCGTTTTAAACGGAACAAAATGCAGAATCCCAACGAATGACTTATAGATAACGAAATAAGAACTATAGCATTTCGTAGACTCAGTAATATTTTATCCCCCCCCCACCGACTGAGAAGGGAATATTCTTAATATGGTTAAGGCTGAATTGCTTGAAGTCCAAGCAATGAATGGGTTTCTTCCCCCCATTGTTCCGATATCGGAATACGTGATCGGAGATTTTTCTGATAGATAACACTCATATCAGGAAGATTTTTATTCATCGTCCAATGAGGAATGAAGATCTCCAAGAAAGGACCAGAATTGGTTTATACTGCCGAATCGACAACCTATATAAGGTGGTAATTATTCGAAGAGAATGACTTTGCCGACCATTTCGGTCGGGAGAGCCCTCAAAAATGCCTAGATTCCAGTTTATTTGTTTCGATTCCATCCAAGGCACGAAGTATTAATAAGGGGGGCAGGCTCGTCGGAATAAAATCCCCGTCATAGTAGGGGTACGAGCGAGAAAGCCGAATGAATCGAGAGATTCACGTTCGGTTTGGGAAGGGGTTATGAATACCCGAGGGTCGTGGATATATAATCTACTCTCATTAACCAATCTATTGGGTAATCGTAAAAGGACAATCTTGAGTACCATCCGCGACGCAGAGGAGCGGTATGGGGAAGCTACCGATAGGCTTAAACAAGCACGGACTCGCTTGCAACAAGCAGAAGTTAAAGCAGATGAGATTCGTTCGAACGGACTTGCACAGATGGAGAGAGAGAAACGAGATTTGGTCAATGCTGCTGATGAGGATTCAAAACGATTGGAAGAGTCTAAAAATTCAACTATTCGTTTCGAGGAGCAACGAGCGATTGAGCAGGTTCGGCAACAAGTTTCTCGTTTAGCACTAGAAAGGGCTCTGGGAAGTCTGAGCAGTCGTTCAAATAGCGAATCATACTCACGCATAATTGATTATCATATCGGCCTGCTTGGGGCCATGGAAAGCACGACTGATTAGCTCTTATGGGTCTTTCACTCCTCAAAGGAAAATTGGTAAACGCTAATGGTAAACATAAACATTCGACCTGACGAAATTGGCAGTATTACCCGTAAACAGATTGAGGAGTATATTCAGGAGGTCAAAGTTGTTAATATCGGAACCGTACTTCAAGTGGGGGATGGAATTGCTCGTACTTACGGTCTCGATGAAGTAATGGCAGGTGAATTATCGGAATCTGAGGATGGTACAGTAGGTATTGCTCCTAATTCAGAGTCTGATAATGTTGGGGTCGTACTGATGGGTGATGGGTCGACCATACGAGAAGGGGGTTCCGTAAGAGCAACAGGTAAGATTGCTCAAGTACCAGTCAGTGATGCTTATTTAGGTCGTGCCGTAAATGCCTTAGCCCAACCTATCGATGGTAAAGGTCAAATTCCAGCTTCTGAATATAGACTTGTCGAATCTCCCGCCCCAGGTATTATTTCGCGACGTTCCGTGTATGAACCTCTGCAAACAGGACTTATTGCTATTGATTCCATGACTCCGATAGGACGCGGTCAGCGGGAATTAATTATTGGGGACAGACAAACGGGTAAAACGGCAGTGGCTACGGATACTATCTCGAACCAGAAGGGTCAGGATGTTGTATGTGTTTATGTAGCTATTGGTCAAAAAGCATCTTCCGTGGCTCAGGTAGTGAATACATTTCAGGAACGTGGCGCGATGGAATATACAATTGTGGTAGCGGAAACAGCGAATTCTCCTGCTACATTACAATATCTCGCCCCTTATACGGGAGCATCTTTGGCTGAATATTCCATGTATCGCAAGAAACATACTCTGATTATTTACGATGATCTTTCCAAACAGGCACAGGCTTATCGGCAAATGTCTCTATTGTTGAGAAGACCACCCGGACGGGAGGCATATCCGGGAGATGTTTTCTATCTGCACTCCCGTCTCTTGGAAAGAGCGGCCAAATTGAGTTCCCGATTAGGTGAAGGAAGTATGACTGCTTTGCCCATAGTTGAAACTCAAGCTGGAGATGTATCAGCTTATATTCCCACTAATGTAATCTCCATAACCGATGGACAAATATTTCTATCGGCAGACTTATTCAATGCTGGGATTCGACCTGCAATTAATGTGGGGATTTCCGTATCTAGGGTAGGATCTGCTGCCCAAATTAAAGCTATGAAACAAGTCGCTGGAAAATTGAAATTGGAATTAGCTCAATTCGCAGAATTGGAAGCTTTCGCGCAATTCGCTTCCGATCTTGATAAAGCTACTCAGAATCAGTTAGCCAGGGGTCAGCGATTACGTGAATTGCTTAAGCAATCCCAATCAGCCCCTTTGTCGGTGGAGGAACAAGTAGCTACTATTTACACTGGAGTAAATGGGTATTTAGATATCCTCGGGGTTGAACAAGTTAAGAGATTCTTGGTTCAGTTACGCGAGTATTTAGTAACGAATAAACCTAAGTTTGGGGAAATTATACGTTCCACGAAGACGTTTACAGAGGAAGCGGAAAGTCTTTCAAAGGAGGCTATTGGGGAACATACTGAACTTTACCTGCTTCGGGGAAAATGATATATTCGTGGGTATAGATGGATAACTACGCACAAGGATTGTCAGGGGAGAGACGATGATCCGGTGAAGGGACATGTTAAGTCTATCCCAATAAGTATTTGGTTGTTGATTCATGGAACCACGTCCAATAGGATTTGAACCTATATTGAAGGTTTAGAAGACCTCTGTCCTATCCATTAGACGATGGACGCTTCTTTTTATTTTTTATCCCCCCTCCTCCTCCCCCCTTTGGAGGGGGGGGGTATCACCCTGGGTTGGGGACGTACCATAAATAACTATTCCGTTAAAATCATTCCGATCGAACTGTTTAGTGTAGAAATCCTAGCGGGTAGCGGGAATCGAACCCGCATCATTAGCTTGGAAGGCTAGGGGTTATAGTCGATGCTGAGAGGTATTCTCAACATCCCTAATTCAGAACCGAACATGAGGATCTCTCTTCATTCGGCTCCTTCATGGTATACGGAATCTCAGGGGTAGTAATCCTTGGATTAAAGGATTCTCGAACTACCATTGACTCTCCACCCACTTCTATTCGATCAATTTATTTTTAGAAGATGGCATTGACTGATCCGTATCCATAATATCCATGTTAGTTTGCTCATACCCCAATTTCGGGATGGATACTTCTTGGATGATCCTTACAGAAAGAGCAATATCGATCTTTTGATGATACGACCAATGAAGCCTCTTTCTAGTTACTTCGTTCTTTATTTTTCACCGACCCTGATCTTTGGGAGAATATCCTTCACCGAGTTGGGGAATAGCTTTGAAAATCCCAGTAAACTGAAATTATTCCTACTATAACTACTCAGCTTCAGTATGGTAAGATATTGAAGATTCAGTTGCGATGAAATGAATATTTTGGTTGGCTATCCATGGATCATTTATCAATAGATTCAATAACGTCTCGGATTACGAGGACATTCCGCTTTGTTACCCCAACCCTTAAACAGTTTGTCTAGGATGGGATAAACAGGAACGATTTGATTCCCACCCATAATATCCATGGGGAAGAATTCGTACTTCTATGAAAATAAAGTTTTCAACCGGTACCGGAATCGAGTTGCAAGACCCCTCGACCATTCGATTGATGATGGAACGAATCACACTTTTACCACTAAACTATACCCGCTACGTTTTCATTGTAGCATAATACCCTCTATTCTGTCTAATGATGGATCGAAATAATAATTGCTCGTGAGGGGGTAAAAACTCCATCACTAAATAACCATCTCCGGAGATTGAATGTTCGATGGGGAGTCCCGGAGATGGCATGATAGAATCACAAATTCCCCTTCCGAGCTGCTGATAGAGCAATGACTAATGGTCCTGATATGACTATTAGAGCCAGAACGGTGAGTTGTGCAATAATTTCCAGATTCATTCCAAAATTACCCCCTCATTCTTCTCATTATTCTTCCTTCTCTTTTTCCTCTTTCTCTCCGGTCTAGACCGAGGGTAAATAATTGAATCTACCTTTCGGAGTTCCCTTTCATAAAAACTATCTGATAAATTGGTAATGTATATAGCTATGACGAGCCAATATTGGTACAATGGAAGAGAGCTCACTGATCTGCCGGGGTGGTATAGGGTTGGGAATGAATATTATGACCGAACCAAAACGGTTTATGATTTATAGGAAGAATTGGGGGAGAATCAGGGGATGACATCGATCTCGGACGGCCAAATAATTTTAGCTCTTGTAAGTGCTTCTGTAGTAAGTATATCAGCCGTAAGATTGGGATCTGAATTGTATCAATGATTTGCCCTCATTCTGTCCACATGCGAGACAGCCTAGCCTTTCCCTTCGGCTGGGCTGGTATAGAGGGCTTCAAGAACGAAAAGATGAAATGTCTTCTTTACTAGAGATGTTAGACTCTATCGAGGGTATTATCCGTGTATATACATGCATATATATATATATATATATATATATATATGCATACATGGGACAAGATTCCGTGTCGTTTACAGCATGAGTTTCGGCTTTATATTCATGCTGGGACCTTATTGATTTCTACCTTTCCCGGAGAGATGGCCGAGAGGATTAAAGCGTCGGATTGCTAATCCGTCGTGCAATCTATTTGTACCGAGGGTTCGAATCCCTCTCTCTCCTTCCAAGAATTGATAATTTTTACCATTCAATAGTCCAACCTTAATGGGAATGAGGATCAAACTACTCTCTGCGCCCGGGATTGCGTCCAGGATCGTTCGATAAGAATCCGAAAACGAAAAGGGAAACGAAAAAGATAACTACTGTGTAAACAAACAGCTTAAGAGTGAGCATGACCTAATCTCCGGAATCATTACTAGAAGTGGGATGAAATAGATCCTAAATCTTTATACCACACATTGTTCTAACTCCGGAAGGGTAAAGAATCGTTGTGAATTATGATTCCCTACCATTGTAGGGAGATAATAGGAATGAATATTCTACCCATTCATTTTGAGAACCATCGATTGTCAATCCTGGTCAAACGGAGGAAGAGGGATTCGAACCCTCGTCAACCAGGGCTAAAACGATTTTCGGGATCGTCGCAATCGACCGCTCTGCCATTCCTCCGAATGCTTATGATCCAATTCATCGATTCGATAGATAGATTTGTGAGAGGATGTGGAAGAGGTCAAATTTTATGATGAGTAGGTATATATTTATCCGCTGCACCCTTCGCTCTGAATTCCTGATCCAATTAAGCTTTAGATTATACTCCCCCGTGCTAATATCGATGAAAAAATATATTTCGAGGATTTCATTCAAATCACTCGGGCGGGAGTGAAAATTACTACCGCCCCACGATAAAAGGTAACGAAATGATTGATGCAGAAACATTATAATCAACAGAATTGTCCGATTGAAAGTCTTGAATAATACCTTACTGTTCCAATATCACCTTGCACCGAATGTATGCATCATATCAGAATTAGTGATGGGATGGAGACAGAGTAATTACGGAAGAGGCGGTCAAGTATTAGCGAAAACTCACAGCAGCTTGCCATACGAATGCTAAGAGGAAGAAAAACACCGGTATGACTGGCATTACATCCACAATCGGATCAAAAATAGCATAAGCTTCGGGTAATTTAGCAAAATAGATATCAGTCAAGTGAAAGTTATTTTCCGAAGAGGCATTAAGCATAACTAGCATTTTTATCCTCCAGTAACAAAAGATTCTCTTTCAGGATAATGTATCGATCTATTAATCGTGGCTGCAATATTCCTTGGATACAACTCATTCCAAGGGCTACTAGTTCGATAGATGGAACAGATTTCTACAACATTCTAACAAACTCGATGAATAAATAGCTAACAAATCGTGTTCGTTCAATCTCTATTCCCCGGTAACTCTTACTCATTCCTCCTACCTATCGGATTCATTCGATCAATCTGACCAAAGATGCGTGGGTTGACAGTAGTAATAATATCAATACATTTAGTACTACTAATATTTCGTACGTTTGGGGCGTAGCCAAGTGGTAAGGCAACGGGTTTTGGTCCCGATATTCGGAGGTTCGAATCCTTTCGTCCCAGATTCTTCCATCTAGGGTTAATATCTCATACTATTTAATTAGATCCGAGTGGGATATAGTGCAATCACAACGGGAGCACGGCTAATTGTACCACCCGCAGCCTCTCCCATCGATGGATATTACCATTATCCCGATGAAAAGCCAGGTATGGCAAGATAAGTATCTTCGATGTATGATAGTGAAACCATAATACTAACAATCTATGAAATTAGCATATTGGATGTATGCCGGCCCTGCTCATATTGGTACTTTACGGGTAGCTAGTTCTTCCAAGAATGTTCATGCTGTAATGCACGCTCCTTTGGGGGATGATTATTTTAACGTAATGCGCTCCATGCTAGAGAGAGAGAGAGATTTCACACCAGTAACTGCTAGCATGGTGGATCGTCATGTATTAGCGCGTGGATCCTAGGAAAGGGTTATTAATAATATCACCCGGAAAGATAAGGAACAACGTCCCGATTTGATCGTACCAACACCTACACGTACTTCCAGTATCTTGCAGGAGGATTTACAGAATTTCGTAGATCGAGCATCCCTCTCTTCCAATTCTGATGTAATTCTCGCGGATGTTAATCATTATCGGGTTAATGAGCTTGAGGCAGCAGATAGAACTTTGGAACAAATAGTTAGGTATTATTTGAATAAAGCCCGCGGGCAGGGGGCATTGAATCAATGCCTAACGGATAAGCCTTCTGCAAATATAATTGGTACTTTTACATCGGGATTTCACAATCAACATGATTGTCGTGAATTGAAACGTTTACTACGGGATCTAGGCATTGGGATCAATCAAGTGATTCCGGAAGGAGGATCTGTCGGAGATCTTCGTAATCTACCAAAGGCTTGGTTTAATATAGTTCCATATCGTGAAGTGGGTTTAATGACTGCAATGTATTCGGAAAAGGAATTCGGGATGCCTTACGTATCCGTAACCCCCATGGGAGTTGTAGATACAGCTGAATTTATTGGGCAGATACAGAAACATATCAATACGTGGGTTCCTACTTCATTAGGGAGAAAGGTCAATTATGGATCCTACATTGATAATCAAACTAAATTTGTTTCTCAAGCTGCTTGGTTTTCAAGATCCATAGATTGCCAAAATTTGACGGGAAAAAAAGCAGTAGTCTTCGGTGATGCAACTCATGCTGTTTCGATTACGAAAATACTTGCCCGAGAGATGGGAATTCATGTTAGTCGTGCAGGTACTTATTGCAAGCATGATGCAGAATGGTTCAATGAACAACTTCAAGGTTTTTGTGATGAAATACTCATTACAGAGGATCATACCAAAGTGGGGGATATGATAGCTCGTACGGAACCATCCGCTATATTTGGAACTCAGATGGAACGTCATATCGGTAAACGTCTCGCTATTCCTTGTGGAGTTATTTCTGCACCGGTTCATATTCAGAATTTCACTTCGGGGTATCGACCTTTCCCAGGTTACGAAGGGACTAATCAAATAGCTGATCTGGTTTATAATTCATTCACTTCGGGCATGGAGGATCATCTTCTAGATCTTTTTGGGGGTCATGATACTAAAGAGGTAATTACCGAATCGTTGTCCACAGATGAAGATCTTACTTGGAACCTTGAGAGTAAATCAGAATTGAATAAAATTCCCGGTTTTGTCAGGGGTAAGATCAAGAGAAACACTGAAAAATTCGCACGACGGAAGGGCATTACGAATATTACAATCGATGTACCGTATGCAGCTAAAGAAGCATTGAATGCCTAAACGTAAAATATTGATTTCGTTAGTATGCAATCATGGGGATGCAATGTGTTACTATAACGAGATTTAACGATAAACCCTCAATAGGAATTGTGGGAAGAGTTCGTAGTATTGAAAAACAAATTACCCGTATTCTGGGAAAGTACCAGCCTATCCGAAACAATATGATAAGAAGTAGCGTGCAATATTGCGATCGCCTTTGCGGGGTGTAGCCCCCGTCACTTACCATCCGAACGAAAATTTTTTCATTGCAACACTTGCTTGATAAATTTCATCTAATGAAACTTCATCAACGACATTGGATTCATCATGATGCATTATCGGTTCGAAGACGTAATTTATGATTAGTTTGATCGAGAAGTCATTCCAAGTTCGTCAGCCCGCGATTCTTTAAATAGGAGCAGTAAATTACATCGGTAGTTGGGAATGAATTCCCCCCCCCCAGGGGGGGGGGGAATTCACTAATCCATCCTCGGTCCAATGATAGAGTCATCGATAGGGGGAATGAGCAATAATTCTTACTATATCCCATAATGATGATTAATAAGTATTCCCCCATCGCCTCGATCCTCTCAGAATGAAACACTATCGATGTAGGGCTCAGACCTAATGATTCCCGAAACTGATCCATAAATAAATAGATCTTGGAGGGATAGATTGAAATGATAGATATATACATTCTTTCACCTTTCCCCCCCCCCCCCCGTGAGCTTTGTAACGAGAGGCGTGGGGAACGGATTTAATAGCAAATATAAATGGACCAATGGAACGAACTAGATAGTGCACATATTATCCCCGATAATGATACAGATAAGGGTATATGGGTATTATCAACTGAGCCATGTGAAGCGTCATTCCATGGAGAGTACTCTGCATCTACCCGTGCCTCAGGAAGTTACCCACTGAATAGTATGGGGCAGAATCTTTTCGGAATTAGTTCTGTGATCCGCGGGAGGATCGGACTAAGTTGGATAAGCAATTGGATATCCCGGGAGGAATAAAACGTAAGGGTTTTGAACAAATTGAAAGTAATTTTTAGGATAATCCAATGAATTCAGTTTATGGTTTTTCGCAACTATTTATCCACCATCCCCTACTTTTCCTTCTACTCTATATTTATATAGTTGCCCTCCTCCCCCTAAGGAATTTTTTTGATGGGAATAAGTATTTTTCACATCTATCTCGTCTACTCGGGAGAATAAATATTATCCCCTTCATTAGAAGGGATGATGGGTAAGGTAAATAGACTTAATACAATTCATGAATACTCGGCGATGGATATATAGAATAAGCTCCCAGGACGGTTGAGTTCCCTCTATTGAAAAAGCTTATAGTCGGTATTTCGGGATTGACAACACTATCCCATCTTGATACAATGGGATAGTATGCATATAGATATATATATATATATATATATATATACCACCCTCAATCTACTGGTTGATATACCGTTAATACCTTCCATTATGTTTACATTTTTCTTTCTCCCGGAGGAACAAATTCTGTTGGAACCTCGTTAATATTGGATCCTATTCTATTCCCCTATACCTTTACTCTCACACTTCTTTTATTAATATGGGTTGCTAACTCAATGGTAGAGTACTCGGCTTTTAAGTGCGACTAAGGTATTTTACACATCCAGATGAGGTATAAATTCATCCATACCATTGGCAAAGTCTGTTGAACTGCGACTAATCCTTACTAGGGTAAAACACAGCATGTCGCTCTTATCCATTTGTAATCGCGAGGGTATTGAATCTGGCGGATTGATTGCAGAGTTTATATACTACGAGAACAGAATGGATTGAAGATAGGTAGGTATCAAAGGAATTAATTTGATACATAGGATTTCTATCTCAAGTTGAAAGAGTTAATGGATAGAGCTGTATAGCTCGAATCAAAGGTAGAACCAGAAGAACGAGCTTCTGTTCATAGATTTGCTATTCCGAACTTCTCTCGCTGATCAGTAGTTAGAAGCTAATTGGTAGCCAATCTAGAGAAGGTTTGTTCCTACCTGAGTATGTATGGGACACTGTTACCTAAAATGAGTCCTAAATACTCGGAAAGGAATGTGTAAAATTTACTAGTGCGCCGACTCGATAGAATTCTTCTTTTTCAGGAGTCGGGAGAGCAATCGATACTTAGAAGATATTGATGTGATTATGTATCCGATAGATACTAAGAGGTACGGAATCTCCGGAGGAATGTTCCGTATCATAAGCATAATCATCCATCTGATCGGTTTTGTAATAGATTGCACTGTGTAATATTTCGAAACTTAAGGAGTTACTCTTACGAGAACCATGAATATAATCTTAGACAAGATTGGTAGGTTACGAAGAGGAAGAAGCAATATTTCATGGCAGCGACGCTTCCTATATCCCCTCCTTTTTCATGATGATCTTTATGCAATTGCTTGTAATCGTTCCTGCGAGGAATCAAGCCCAAAATCGATGGACCATACGAATATATCCGAGAAGTATAGTCTATTGGCAGTTAAACGATTGATTGGTAGGATACGTCGGCGAACCATTACAAGGCCAATCCTTTGAGATTATAATCAAGATTCTCTCAACACGAATCGGTATTTGTCCGAAAGTCTTGCAGTGATATTAGAAAGGACTTTTCCGATTAAATCACAAACTTTAGGTATGGGTGGATGGAACGGCATTCGATCCATTCATTCGATTCCTCTTTATATGGAGGACAAGTTTATATATTCCAATCACATATTGGGTTTGGGAATCCCTTATTCCCTTCACCCAGAGATTCTTATTCGACTTTCTCGCCGATGGATCAGGGATGCTCCCTTCCTGCATTTGTCGAGGTTAATTCTCCACAATTATCAAAATACCATTGTTCCAGATATCTCTCCGTATTCCCGTTCTGGGGAAAAGAATAGGTTGTTCATTCTTCTACGGAATCAGTATCTTTATGAGTTTGAGGACCAATTAGTTCCTATATGGAGACGATTCTCCCAATTGCGATCGATTCCTCACGTATCTTTGGCCGATCGGACTCACCCTATCCATAGAATGGAACATGGCGTAAGATTCTCCCGGATATTACCACCGAGAACTTTCCCGATTAAGAATCCCTGTATCCATTACGCAAGATACGGAAATCACTGTGTTATAGCTTGCGAAGGAACTAATTCCTCTGCGGGGAAATGGATACATTATATTATGAGACTATGGCAGTATAATTACCATTCTTGGTTTCAACCTCGAAGAATATGTCTCAAAAAATACTCCAGACACTGCTCCTACTTCCTAGGCTATATTTCGGGTTTCCGATCCAAAATGTTTGAGATTGGGGTCGAAATGATAGATGATTTACCCATTACCCGTCTCGTTATTGTAGGATTTTGTTCCAGAATTCCAACCCTCTCTTTAATTCAATCTTTAGCAAGGGAAGGTTTTTGCAATGGTTCAGGACGTCCTACTAGTCGATCAGCCTGGACTACTTCGACAGATGATGATATTCTAAATAGATTCGATCATGTGTGGAGAAATCTATATCTCTATTACAGTGGATCATTCAATAGGGATGGCTTGTACAGAATAAGATATATACTTTGATTTTCATGTGCTAAGACTTTAGCTTGCAAACACAAAAGTACAATACGTGCAATTTGGAATAAATTTGGTTCAAGGTCTACTTTGAGATCTCTCTCGGGAAAGCCTGATTCAACTCGTTCCGGGGAATATTTGCATAGGGAGAGATTTCGGTGCTTAGATACTATTCAAACCAATCCACTGATTGATTTGGTACGGGAGAGTCATGAGTAGTCTCTAGGCTGAATTTACTGATGGGACACTTACTAATAATTGATACAATGATCGATTCATAAAAAAAAAAAAAGGCTGAGGTTCATTCTGGGATAGATACACAGAGAAAGCCGTGTGCTGTGAAAGTAGCAAGCACGGTTTGGGAAGAGATATTTTTTACCTTCATTACCGGGGGAATGAATTATCCACTTTCATCCGACGAGTTCCGGGTTCGAGCCCCGGGCAACCCAAATGAATTCCACCGAATCCTACGAGTCCTCCTCAACACTAGAATAATAGGTTTTCTTGAAGGATATTGGGGATTTATCACACAATATCCATCCGAGTTAGGGTCTAAAAAGCTTTTTCGATCGGGAATCATGTTGCGGAATAATCTTACATTGTCCCTTAGGGAGTATTGGGATAATATCGAGAACAAAGGGGACTGAGTATTTGTCAGATTGAATTGCTTATAATTCCGAACGTTCGGTCAGAATAAGTTGACATGTGCATACAGGTTGTGTTATACTCCGAAGTAACAGGCTCATTAGCTTGGGGAACTTCTAATTATTACGAAAACCAAGTGATATCATGACCGCAATTTTAGAAAGACGCGAAAGCGCAAGCTTATGGGGTCGCTTCTGCGACTGGATCACCAGCACCGAAAACCGTCTCTACATTGGATGGTTTGGAGTTTTGATGATACCTACCCTACTAACTGCAACCTCTGTATTCATCATTGCTTTCATTGCAGCTCCTCCTGTAGACATTGATGGTATTCGTGAGCCTGTTGCTGGTTCCCTTATTTACGGGAATAACATTATCTCCGGTGCCATCATTCCTACCTCTGCAGCTATCGGTTTGCACTTCTACCCTATCTGGGAAGCAGCTTCCGTGGATGAATGGCTATATAACGGTGGTCCTTACGAACTAATCGTTCTTCACTTCCTACTTGGTGTAGCTTGCTACATGGGCCGTGAGTGGGAACTTAGCTTCCGTCTGGGTATGCGTCCTTGGATTGCTGTTGCATATTCGGCTCCTGTTGCAGCTGCTACTGCTGTTTTCTTGATCTATCCCATCGGTCAAGGAAGCTTCTCCGACGGTATGCCATTAGGAATCTCTGGTACTTTCAACTTCATGATCGTCTTCCAGGCTGAGCACAACATCCTTATGCATCCCTTCCACATGTTGGGTGTAGCTGGCGTATTCGGCGGCTCTCTATTCAGTGCTATGCATGGTTCCCTGGTTACTTCCAGTTTGATTCGTGAAACTACCGAGAATGAGTCTGCCAACGCAGGTTACAAGTTTGGTCAGGAAGAGGAGACCTACAACATTGTAGCTGCCCACGGTTACTTTGGTCGATTAATCTTCCAATATGCTAGCTTTAACAACTCTCGTTCTCTACACTTCTTCTTAGCTGCTTGGCCTGTAGTGGGTATCTGGTTCACTGCTTTAGGTATTAGCACCATGGCATTCAACCTAAACGGTTTCAACTTCAACCAATCTGTAGTTGACAGCCAAGGTCGTGTGATCAATACTTGGGCTGACATCATCAACCGCGCTAACTTGGGTATGGAAGTTATGCATGAACGTAACGCTCACAACTTCCCCTTAGACTTAGCTTCCGTTGAAGCTCCTTCTGCAAACGGGTAATAACCCTATAGGCTCATAGTAGTATTTATCAAATACCAAACCTTCTCCAAGGTTTGGTATTTGATAACGCAAATATCTCCCAATCCTTCGTCAACCATTCCTTACGAATATCTGCGGAGAATGAAGATTCAGATGCTCCGACCGGTAATAAATCATTGTCTCCGTCCACATGCAGAGAGGGTATGATACATAATATTAATTTTTTACCATCCCACCCAAGAATCGATTCCTCCCCCTCTGCGCATCATACAGTTTCTGCCTTTTCCAATTTGTTCCCCCATACAATGTGATACATTCATTTTGAAAGTTGAGGGATGATATCTTCAATTTCCGGTGCGAGAGAAATATAGGTTAACATATCTCCATGTTTTCGATGGAATTGTAATATATCAAATTATGCATCGAAATGACGGGGAAAGGATGGGAAATGTTTCCCAGATGTGAGGGAGATCAAATACCGTAAATATTGCCTTAGTTGCCAATCCAATTATGAGGGCGGACGTAGCCAAGTGGATCAAGGCAATGGATTGTGGATCCATCACGCGCGGGTTCAATCCCCGTCGTTCGCCCATGATATGTCTTTGTTTCGGACGGGACAGTCCCGAGTCTCCGTAAAAGTTCTGTATCGTCTATCACCCTCAGTACCTCATAGTTGTCCATGGAAAGTTTCCATGATACCATAGCAGTATGTATTGAATAATCTTCTGTTAGTGATACAGTAAGATAAATTAGAATAGACTGGGGGAGTGAAGAGATGAGAGGAAAACCAATACAAACAACATCTTCCGTGCCTCCTAATACCCCAAATCGGAAGGGAATCAGTAATATCAAATCCCCTTTCAGATTCTGGACAGACTCTAATGTAGCAGGATTTTTAACTGGAATATCCCCAAATTTTGGTAATATTCTCAAATTATTCGATTTCAAATTTTTGAGTTCACTCATTCTATGCGACCTGCGTAGTTCGAAGAGCCAGAATAATACTCTTCTATTTAAATATTCATTCCTTGTCACAATCCCTATTATTTTATATCGCCTAAACGCTAGAGTTTTGGTTGAGACGGTAAATATGGATCCAGCAGGATTAGTGAATGATTCTGCAAAAAGGAGCGTTGTAGGACGCGAAGTGGTGGGTAAATTCGATACTAATCCATTACATTCACCGAAAAGAATACTACCCGCATATAATACAGTCAATTCTTCGGTTCCGGAATGGTGGAAAGATTGGATCGTGAGGGATATATTACCCAGTTGGGAAATACCCCCAGGGTTAATAGATAAAGTTAAGGCTTCATTGGGAACCAAAAGTACAGACAATCTGAAAAATTTTTTTGAATTCTATATAGACGGTACACCGAATAGGGAATATGCTACTTGGAGATACGATTTTGATTTCTGCTTCGTACGGACCGAGAAAAACCCAGGGATAGATTGGAGTTCGAGGGAGCGGAATAATATCTTAAATAATCATCTATTTCCGTCCGTAATGGTTGCATTTTGCGAGAAGATATTGTTTGAGATCGAGGATCCGTTTAATAAACAGGAATATGAATCTAATCTTGATTCTACTAAAAAATATCCTTCCCAATTTTGGATACACCTCAGGCGATACTGCAACACGGACTTGTCCTACCAACCGATAATCTATTACATGGGATACATAACAGATTCTTGGGTGAGGTACAAACATCGGGAAAGATGCTACAATTTGATCCAAGATTTTGTTGAATTCTATAGTTGGGCATATTACTCCAATAGTTACTGGATCTGGAAAAGCTACAAAGAGGAATTCGATATTGTAAGATACATTGTGAGACAAAGATTCATTCGCTTCAATGAATTTGGCAGTTCCAAACACTTCGTTATTGTACAGAGTATTCTTCCAGAGATTTTATACAATCTTTCAATCCATATTCTTTCAAGGGTAGGGGCGTCTAACTTATTAAAAAGATCCTACATCACGAGGGTGGGAGATATCGATCCCCAAATATCGAGTGATAGTGTGTATGGAGGGAATGGTGCCGAAGCAATTACGAAGGATGAGAATCAAAATTTTTATCTCTCCGGAGGTTCCATCTCGAGTAATATCAATGGTTTTCCCCGGGATTCCAGCCATTACGGAGAATTTTACCATAGGGAATGGGATTGGAAACAGTTACTAATTAAAATTAAGTTACCAACCAGTATCAAATATCTAAATCCGGGATTCTATCTTTCCCATACTTACCCTTCCATTGGTAATGGGGGAGAATCTATAGGAAAGGGGGGGATTGCAAAATCTCTCGCGGAAACTCTATTTCCAATAGGTAGAGGAATAGCAAAGGGTGATGGTTTGGAACTATTCGGTTCCGATGCTTTTAAAACACCCAAGCACAATCATTTGGATACATCGTCGATGTATGGGCGATTTCTCATTAGTAAATCAAAGAGCCAATTGTTGATAAAGCAACAATATGTTTCTGCCAAAGATTCTGAACCATCAGAAATTGACAGAATAGTCGATCTATGCAGGATAAAGAGATATTCTTATTACCCCTCCTCAGAATCTTGCGAATTGATAGAGGATGGTTTTCCATTAATGAAAAGGATAAAGGAGAAGGATTTATCCGTGCATGAGCCTTTACTCCCGCCTCCGAACATTTATTATCCATTCCATCCCATGTTTGGAAAAACTGGTAAAATATCCTCCCCCCAGAACCATCTCCAATTCGGAGAACTATTAGCGACGGGGATGAATCGAATTGATTCATTCATTACTGTGCTTAATCCTGCCCTTAATGGAAGACTCCTTCGTTCTATTCATGGGAGTAATAAAGTCATTCTATCAAAATGTGGTAGGGGAATATCCAACGATTCGGGAATTGTTAGTATTGAATATTCCGAGAAAGAAATCTTGATGAATCCTGCGAAAGATTATTTGGGAATCGATGCAGCAACGAGTCGGGATAGTAGGAACAGAATATTCTCTCTATGGAACACCTTCCGAGACGATACATCTTTTTTATGGAATGGTTTGAGGAGCGGGACTAATACCTCCTCGACATCCTTGTTAATTAAGGTTTGCAAACACGACGGGTTGGTCCATTTGCATCCGATGCACATGATGCACGTGTGTAAGTATCTCCACCTAATCCCTGCCGAGTATCTCTCAAAATTGAAATATCGGATTGATGCTTGGGTCAGTAACGGAAATTACGATTATTTCGCGGAGTATGCAATTCATCGAGATTTTCTGATTTGGAGGAATAGTTTGGATAATCAGTTCGGTGAGTTCATTGTCCAAACCGACCAATTATACTTGGATGTGCGCGTAATTCTTAATCGGATTCAACATCCGGAACCTTTTCCAAAATATGCTTTCTACCGGGGAGAGTGTGAGAGAGTAATATCTGACTCCGACAAACTAATTAATAATTTACTACCGGGTGGGAGGGTATTGGGAGAATATTACTTCTCCAAATTCTCAGTCATTAGCGAAGCATTCAAAAAGATTGTAGAAACGTTCGAACCCTTTATTTACGATTCGGAAGGTATGGTAAATCGTTTCACGAGTCTGATCGGTATTCCTTTAAAGGGATTATTCTATTGTGAGAAGAATCTATTGAAGGATCCTCAATCTCGGCTGAATGAGGGATCGATAGTGCCATCCACTCATTACGCAATACCAGCCAATAACTTTATCTTCAATTTCCTCCAGAGTGAGGATATTACTACGGAATCTTCTTATAATCCAATTTTCACGGGGATGGACAATTGTAATAATCGGCTTAATCGCCTTAATGTACGGAATAATCTTCCATTGAAACATTTTTTTGATGAAGTGAATACGTTATCATTTCTAGATTATTTCTATAATCCCCGATTCAACTATGGTGAAAGATTATACCTTTCCAAAAAAAGGATTCTTATTAAAGGCTATAACCGGATATGCATGGATATTATCACGAACGATGTATCCAAGGGTAATAGTAAATTATTTCCGTTTACCCGAACGGAAACTCCTTCCTCGAAAGAATCTAATACTTCGCATATTGAATCACAATTGTCTAACGGAATACTACCCGGATATCTAGATCCCATTCCTCATGAAACAGGTAATTTTTTATACAGACTCTATCTAGTAAAGGAATTTATGTCACTGACTCGGTTGGAACTCCATCACCCTGAAGAACCGAGTACGCCTCTCCTCCGGGGCATCTTTATGAATCGTTCCTCGATGATGAAACGATTAGTCAATATTGGAATATCTGATTATTGGCGACCCTTCTCGGAATTGAATCACGAAGAATCTTCGACTTTGATAAATGGTTCCTTCAAGGATCAATTCCATCGGGATGGATTAAGTAATGGTCTCATCAGTAACCATCGTGATCATAATGATTCGGATCATTCACGAATGGTAATGTCAGGGAAGCGTAAAAACCCTAGTAAGAAGTTGCTCAATCTTATCATTGGTAGGGAGGTTGTTCGTCCATCTTCTTCAACCAATTCTAATGATCCATGGGGAAAGATTAGTCTGTATGGGATAATCACAGAAAATATTTATCTTACCAAATGGATCTTATTCAAAAAATACACTTTATGGTTTTTCACCCCCGAATGGTGGGAATATGTTAACAATTCACTCTCAGAAACATTTCCGGAAGCACTACTGAATATCAATGATCGATCGAGGTCTAATGCCTCCTACACCGTTGGGAGTATGGATAATTCATTGACCAATTTATGGTTGAATTTGGGGGATAAATTGAAAGCTTATCTTTCCAATAATAAAATACCCAATTTTGATTTTTACCCCTTGAGAGAGATTACTGGTCAAAGGAGGTATTCACTACCGAGGTGGTCACTATTAGGGTTCACAAATGATCACAGTATTCCCTATCTAGTGTTCGCAATATTATCTTACCTCGTTTATAGCGTTTCCCGACAATACCTAGCAACCTTGGTAGGTATCAATTCTGTTTCTCTATGGAAACGCTTTGAGATTATCAAGTATCTTATAGATTTCCCGCAGATAATTGCCACGGGGGGGTCGATGGATTCTATCCTTTCGTCGGGGCAAAATCTGATGAGGAATTCATTGATTAATTATTCGAGGAAGTTTCTCAATTACCTCACCCGCATAAGTTTTTATTATCTCCCGAGGAGAGAGATCAATGTATGGCTATCTCGGGGCAAAAACTTAGATATCCCCCGGAAGGTTAAAAATTTAGTGGTTCAGTATTTGATAACGGATAAGACTCTTTCCCGATACGTATTCCACTCGAATCACGGTTTTGATTCGTCAAGCGGCAGTATTAATAGATACATTGGGAAACAGGGATTCAATCATTTGCGATACCTGACCAGTATCTGCCAGAAGAATCTCTCGAATTACCAGATTCGTAGGTTCGATTCCGTGGAGAAATTGATCTTATCCGCTTTCCGACAGAATCTAAATCATCCAAAAATTTTTGGACGATTCAGCTTTTCGTTAAATACACCAATCCCACTCCAATTAGGATCATTTCCCGGTAGAAGTATTTCATTGATAGGTCCCACAGAAACGGGACGATCCTATTTAATCAAGAACCTAGCAGCAAATTACCGTTTTCCCTCAATACAAGTACCTATAAACAGATTTTTACATAACAAACCCGATTTTGGGAATACACCCGTGGCTCTTCTTCCGAAGAAATGTCTGCGTCGATTAGATCTTACTTTTGAATTGGCAAGGAGAATGTCTCCTTGCACAATATGGATCCGAGACATTCATGAATTGAATTTCAATCATACGATTGATGAATCAGAGGTTGATCCTAAATTCTTGCTTTACTCGCTTCTGAAACACATCAGTAATAGGAGTCCAAATTACTACCTCGCAGACAATATCATTATCGCTTCAACCCACGCACCCGCACGAGTAGATCCAGCTATTATAACCCCGGATCGATTGGATCAACTAATAAATATTCGAATGCTTAATACTCATCAGCGTGGAAAAGAATTTCCTGCCCTTTTGCGTGCTAAGGGTTTTAACTTGGAGGTTGATTCATCTTATTTTGAAGAGTTTAGATCCAGAACTATGGGTTACAGTAAGCGAGATCTAGCAGGACTTGCTAATGAGACTTTATCGATTGGTATTACCCAAAAAACACCACTCGTACGTACTGAGATAATCAGATTGGCTTCATACAGACAGGGTTGGGTTCTGGATAATAAGTCCCAAGCCATACCGGGGTACGAGATGCTCGTTTACAGGGTAGGGAAGGCTATTATACGAAATAGCCTGATAAATACTTCCTATATGGATTTTTCGTTCATTAATAACAATTTATTAAAGAAGAGATTTTATTTTCTGTCCAATTGGTACCTAGAACCACCCATTGCCAAATCGACTATGAAGGAATTTACTATGCTCCCACATATTCTGGCATGTTTAGCTGGAGCAGCAGCTCGAGATTCTTGGTTTGTATCAAAAAACAAACAAGAAAATTATGTTTCTATCGATAGGATTGTGGAGAATGATCTTCAACTAGCCTGTGGTATTTCGGAAAGTATGCTAGTGGAATTTCCACAGTCGGGAGTACGTGGGGGTGAACTCAATAAAGGCGCTATTCGATCCAGTACGAGGGGTTGCTCAAGCACGATACGAGGATATGTTTCTTCCAGATTTAGTGACAATAGTAGGGTCTTGGACGAGAAGCCTAAGTACGAAAATACATTATTACTCGATACGAATGGACCTTTTGGGGAGATACCGCGCAATTCAGCCCGGGCTCCTAGGGTTTGGCGTATCAGTTTCCTCCGCAGCAGCAGCTACGGATTCGTGAGAGTACCATTCAAACCCGATCCTTTGTATAATTCCATGATTCTCTACCAAAATCAAGACCATCTTATCCGGGGCAATTTTTACTTCACCAGAATAAATCGCAGTCGGAATGGAATATCCAAAAGAAGAGAAGGATTCGTTGGTTACAGAAGGATCTTGAAGGATACGAGAGAAAAGTATATAAACACCCCGGAGGTTCAGTTGGAGAATGTCTCGTTTCGAAAGCGATTCGTTAAACTAGGGATTGATAAATCGTCTCTACAGTATGAGGTGCAGTATGATTCATCCAATCAACCAATTATATCTCGGGGAGGACGTTTTGTTTGGGACCCTACAGATTCATCTCCCCCTGAAAGTAATTCTACTTCTTCGCGTGATGAGCTATTTTCAAGGGAAGAAACAGTGAGAAGACTTTATATTACTTACGGGATAAAAATGGGAAGGGAAAAGCATTACCCGAGCAATAAGTACAAAAAGCACCTTTTCCGTCGTGGTTATAATCGCGATTCGGTAACTGAAACGTTTGCTGATCTGTGGGATGAATTCTCCCCCGCGAAAACACGACACTTCGAATATGTGAGGATCAATCAGATGATGAAATCTCATCTGCTGACTCCGCAGTTATTCCCCGTTGTTTATCCATATCATAATCTATTTATCGAGTATGCGCAGAATGGGCGTGATCATTTAAATTTCTCTAACCACCGCTATGGATGTATTGAAGCGAATCGTTCCTCATCCAGAGATTCTACCATTTACACCATGCTCTCCGAGAGTTATCAATATTTATTAAACTTATTCTTATCCAACGAAATAGTGTTGAGTAGAATGGTGAATACATTATCAAAAAATAAATTGATTTTACCGAGTGAGATTGAGAAAATACTTTACGATCTAGAATAGATTTGAGAATCTCAGAGCAGCAATGTATTCTCCGTGTCATCCATGAAATGTTGTATGTGAATAAATTACTCCCTCGCTAGCACTGATACTAACGTTTATTCAGATTCGAATTCGAATTCGTATCCAAAATATTAGTGAAGCTAAGATTCACTATACCGAGTGGGATGGGTAAACCGAATAGGTTGCTAATCCCCCCAATTTATATGAATACCAAGTTGGGAAAGCTGGGGAAGTAATATCCTTTACTCCACCAAATATTATTCTTCCATATATACATATACACATATGTACACACATACATATACATATACTCCCCGTTGTATCCTATGTAGGATAGATAAATTCTCCATCTGGATCCGCTGAATCTCATACATGTGTGTGTGTGTGAAGAGTGACGATCGAATGCTGAATCATACTAATTTTTCTCCCTCGGGAAAGTATGATTCTTCATACTGATTGGTGGGAACGATTTAGAAATCGATTCAGTAATTTGTTGGAATGAACTTACTAGGGGGTGTAGGTTTGTCAATGGGAAGGGAAGGGGGGTGGGTTAATTGGATCCCGATATATCAGGTATTGGTAAATCCGAGAAACCCTCCCGATGGAAGACTCCATAGAAGTTTGTAATTATTAGAATACACTGTTCGAGCCATCCGGAAACATACTCCACGTTTCGACTGGATGGTACAAAATAATTATCCCGTTGCATACCAAGAAATACAGTTCTTAACAGTATAGGAAGAAATAGTTTCTGATGCCGGAGATTTAAATTTTGGCTATCCAGAGAGAATTATTTCTCCTGGCCATATAGCATCGAGCATTTATACCGTTGATGCCGTAGCACAATACATAATCTCTGCATGGAGATTCAAATTTTGGATATCCAGAGAGAATTATTCCTTCTGGCCGGATAGCATCGAGCGTTTATGCCGTTGATGCCGTAGCAAATGCATAATGCATAGAGATTCAAATCCCGCTATTGGAACAATTTATTGTTCCAACCAGGTATGTGAATCTGTGGTGCCGATTCGATGGATCGGGATATGAAGCTCTGCACGAGGATCAATATTTGGTTATTTGGAGAATGCCGACCCTGCAGCATTATCCATAGCCTGATAATCCTGAGGGATTAGTAGTTACGACCCTATGGAGCAAAGTACGAAGCTTTGCACTAAAATCCATATTTATTCTGGCTATCCGGAGGGTACCGGTCGGATAGTATCGAATATTTAAAGTACCGACTCCCCAAGAACAGGTTCAAAAACATCATGGATAATTTCAATCCTTACCACCCGAGGAAGACTTAATATCCCGTTCAGCTAACATTTGGGATTCAGAGTCCTTGACCCCGTGCAATGATATCCGTGCATAAATCGAACTTTCGGCTACTCGGATAAGATTTTACGTCTCGAACGGAGAGTATCTTTGCAGCTCCGACTCTGTGGGGCGATGGTTGAAATTCTCGCACGAAATTTTGAATCTCGGCCATTCGGAGAATATTTTGAGTCTCGGCCAGATAGCATCAAATATTGGAGCCCCGATCCTGTGAGTCGAGATTCGAGATGGTTAAAAACTACTACAATTTCATGAACTATGATTATCACTACATGAAACAAGATTCGAGGGAAGTCTACGAGGAATCAATATTCTATGCGGAGCAATATTTAAGGTCTCGGATGCGCAGAAGCAATCTCTTACAGAAACCGAGTTTTGGATTCGGTTGAATCGTAATAAGACAGCATTATATAAAGATTGGAGCTTAAGTTTTCGGTTATACAGTAAAAATCTTTTGTATAAATTGAGATTTTAAGTTTTGGCTACGCAGGGGCAATCTATCGCATAAACCGAGATTTAACTTGGTTATGCAGGGGCAATCTATCGCATAAACCGAGATTTCAAGTCTCGGTTATGCAAGGGCAATCTATCGCATAAACCGAGATTTAGAGTCTCGATTATGCAAGGGCAATCTATTGCATAAACAAACCGAAATTTCGAGTCTCGGTTATGCATATTGCATAAACCGAGATTTCAAGTCTTGGTTATGCATATTGCATAAACCGAGATTTAACTCGGTTATGCAGGGACAATCTATCGCACAAACCGAGATTTAAAGTCTCGGCTATGCAGAGGCAATCTATCGTTACAAATCGAGATTTCAAGTCTTGATTGTAGGGAGCAATTCCTCGTACAGATTGAGATTTTGAGTCTCGATCGTAAGAAGCAATCCCTCATACGAATTGGGATTTAAAGTTTCGATTGCAGAGAGCAATCCCTCATCAAATTGGAATTTTAGGTTTCATCCACGCAAGGCGGTGATTCATACGGAGCAAGATCCGAAGTCTTGATTATGGGGGTGGGGATTGATACGAATCGGGATTTCGAGTATCGATAGAAGATGACGAAGATTCATACGAAGCAGTATCTGCAATCTCAACTATGGAGAGTAATACGAAGCAGGATAAAAATTTGAGTTCTCAATCGTACAATAGGGATTTACAGTCCCGGCGTATGGTACGATACCGACGGTACCTACACCATGGGGATGGATTCAAAGTTCCGGTTACTCAAATAACCGGTGACTCGACCGCGCGGAGCGAGATTTTTAACTTCTGGCCATGCAGTAAAAGATTGACGTCTTTCGAATCGGAAAAGGAAGGAAAGATACCTCCTGCCCCGAAGAGGATTCGAACCTCCAAGCTGTGTAGCACAAGATTTTGAATCTCGCGTGTTTACCATTTCACCATCAAGGCATTAGGTTCTTACTCTGCATCCGTTGCGAGCTCAATCAACATTGGACTACGGCTAGTAACCGGGTGCACCTATTTCATACTGTGAAGGAACGGGATGTAGTTACTATTTCATACTCACACTCGACGCAACCCATAGATTGGGAAAGTGCAACCAGTGCCTTATCATTATACACACCAAACGTAGGCAATGACGAAATCGAACCGGTATTACCTCCACATATAGTATAACACATCGGGCAGTAAGATGCAACTAGTATTTACCCCACATATGGTATAACACATTGGGCAATAAGATGTAACTGTTATTTCCTCCACATATAGTATAACACATCGGGCAATAAAATGCAACTGGTATTTCTCCCGCATATAGTACAACACATCAGGCAATGATATGCAACTAGTATTTACCCCGTGTATGGTGCAGCATCGGGTAATGAAATGCAACCAGTACTTACTCAGCTTATAGAATATGATTCATGAAGTGGTGAAATACAACCAATATTTGCTGATCGTACCTATTACACGCGGCGTAGTATCAGGGTGTAACCGATGCATCACCAATTGCACCAACCGCAATTTATAGAATCTGGGATTCAATTACGATTCCTCCACAATCGTCTTTTGCTTTGATTATTCGTATTATCACCGAATCGCGGTTGTAAAATCATTTCACCGCAAGTTTAACCTATAGATTCATTTAGTTGCAATTCAAATTGGTACTTGCCCGAGCTTTTGTGGCGGTATCGGCACTTTATACAGTCGATCGTCCTACTGACTTTTGCAGATATATCATCGAAATACCCATCATCCCAAGTATCGGATTCCTTAACATATTCATGGTAACGGTAAAGTACGGGTATATTCATCTATCCCTCGATCGGTAATGGGACAAGTGGTGGAAATACTGAAAGATTCAGATCGAGTTGTTATTGCAACTGTAGCAAAGACTCATACCTCCCTTCGTGTGTGGGAAAGTATGAGTTTTCGTTTCGGGGTGTAAAAATATCCTATCCTCAATTCTGTCAATGATTCATCCTCACGTAAAATTTGTACGAGAGAATGATTAAAGAGTAATGGTTGAATGGGATCAATTCAAAGAATGGTATCCTGTGCGATTGAAATAATGGGATTCGTCAATGCTCCCGATATAGTAGATGCTACTGTGCATAAAATCATTGTAATTTCGATCGAATTCTTTGGTACCAAAGGGTGTGGAGAAACCTTATACTCCTGCACATGAATGGTTATTCGTTCATCCTGCCCGGTGAATAGTAACTGGATTATCCCTGAATAGTAATATATGGAAATAACACTGGTAATAAGTGCTATTGAAACCAATGGGTATAAACCTGCCTTCCATCCGCACCAGAATAGGTAGAGTTTACCAAAAAAACCTGCTAGTGGGGGGATACCACCTAAGGATAGTAAACATAGAACCAAAGAAAGGGCTAAGAGGGGATCTCTTCCGTACAATCCCGCGTAATCTCGGGTGTTATCAGTCCCCGTACGTAATCCGAATAGTATGATACGGGCAAAAGTCCCTAAATTCATAAGGATGTGAATTAGCATGTATGTTATCACACTCGCATCCCCATTGTTTGAATCTCCAGCAATTACCCCAATGAGAGTATATCCAATTTGACTTATTGAAGAATATGCAAGCATACGTTTCATACTCGTCTGGGTGACAGCGATTAGATTTCCCAGCATCATGCTAAGAATAGCCAATATTTCGAGAGGTAGATGCCATTCACTCGATAGGGGAGAGATAATAATACGTAAGAGTCGAATAGCTAGAGCTAAAGCGGCTATTTTTGAAGTGACGGATAAAAAAGCAACAACTGGAGCGGGAGAGTTAGAGTCGGAGGGAGTATTACTCGCCTCCTCTCCTCCAAAACCGTGCGTGAAACTTTCATTTCGCACGGCTCCTAGGTGAAGGAGTTATTACAAATTATCTTATTCCTTCTATAACCTTCCTCGCGTGTGCATGAGGGAGAATCTGTTTGAATTCCCGAGAGTATCACTACCTCTCAGCTTTTCGAGGAATCCCTTGTCAATGGTTCTTCATCCAGATATTCACCATCCATTACTATCCAATGCTCCGTTACAATGACGAGGAGGGATAATAACGAATAGATCAAACAGGGAACCATCTGAATTTATTCGTTCCTGATAGGCATGGTATTGTTATTATCACTATCGCTATTATCGTCATTATTTCAGGGTGATCCTCTCGTGGACGGATGCTTCTCTACCTATTCGTAATCCTCGAAGGGTTGGGATTAACTGCACAGCATCTCACTATACTTCGCTCTGCACGTCACTGATACGATCTTTGCAACAACTACCCCTAATAACCAACCCTGAGAGAGATTTGTGCTTAATCGCAATCAATTCTTACTTCTCCCTACACTCCGCTTTACTCCGATTATCGATTTAGCAAGTATTTCGTAATTTCGGTAGGAGTTTTCTACTGTTCCGAGTGGGTGTGAGAGCATCTCTTTCCATCCCACGCATCTATGAAGCACTTCGGAAAGATGGACCGAGTATCTGTCACAAGATTTATCGAACGAATCGCACTCCTTCATAAACATCAGGCGTCCATTGATGGAAAGGAACCAAAGAAAGTTTGAATCCGATTCCTACAATGGTGAATACCGTTGAAACAGCCATTCCCACAGAGTTATACATTCGCATGCTCATAAGTCCATTTGCTATCTCTTGGAGTTGGATCTCCCCTCCGGAAAGGCCATATAGTAGGGAAAAACCATAAATCGAGATGGAAGAACTTGCTCCACCCATGAGTAAATACTTCATCGCAGCTTCATTGGACCGTACATCCTTCTTCATGCATCCGGATAACGAGTAAGAGGGTAGGGCTAAACATTCTAAAGCTGCAAAAATACTTACCAGGTCATTGACACTGCATAAAAACATTCCTCCTGAGGTAGCTGCTAATACGAATAACAAGAATTCTGTCATAGCCATTTTTGCACATCGTATGTAGTCCACGGATAATGGGATACACAACAATGTGCATATTAAGATGAATAATCTGAATATGTTGCTGAAATTGCTTATCTGTAAATTTCCGAATAAAGTCGATATGGGTTCTTCACCCCATTGGATTAGTAGTACTACCACGCTCACTGTCAGGGTTACTAACGATATCAAATAGGACCAAGATTTATCCCTCCCATCGGAAAGTAAATCTGTAATAAGAATAACTATTAGACCGAGAATCAGAACTAATTCCGGTAAGATGGGACTATTACGAACGGGGAACGAATTAGAATCTTCCATAAAAGAATTCTAGATGTATTTGGAGAAGTTATAATTTATGCACATTCATATTCGTATAAAGGGTAGATAGTTACTTAGAATTATCAATTGCTCCCACTGAATTAACGGTACCTTGAATTCGTATACCTATCCTATCCCATACGGATGAGTGGTTAAATACGCACGGGGCGAGAGTCCGTTAGATCTCCATACCCTATTTCACGAAGTGGTTTTGGAGGTTCTGCAAATTCTAACCTTCTCTTCCCCCCCCCCCCCCCCCTCCCTCGTCCTCCGTCCTCACCTCCTTCTCCCTGTGCATATATATCATCGATTCGACCGGGTAAATCTTGTAAGACACTCCCTGGTCGAATCCGGGAATTAGCGGAAATGTGCAAAAGCTCTATTAGCTTCTGCCATTTTGTGAGTTTCCTCTCTCTTGCGTACGGCACTGCCACCATTTCTGGCAGCATCCATTAATTCATAACTTGATTTCGAAGCCATATCTCGTCCGGAACGTTTCCGGGATGCTCCCAATATCCATCGAACAGCAAGTGCTTTTCCTTGCGCAGGCATTATTTCTGCAGGAATCTGGTAAGTTGATCCACCGATACGTCTCGCCCTCACTGCTACATTGGGAGTTACTCCGCGTATTGCTTGTCGTAGAACGGACAATGGATTCTTTCTCGTTGTTTGTTTGATTCGTTCCATGGCTCGATAAAGAACCCCATAAGCCAATGATTTCTTGCCGTCCTTTAGAATACGATTGACTAACATATTAACCAAACGATTACGATAAATTGGATCTGATTTCGCAGTTCCTCTTCCTGCATTGCTTCGACGTGACATTGATTCGGAAGGATTCCCCCCTTTCCCCTCACTGATTATCGATATTCCCCTCTCCCTTCCTTTTCCTCTTTCTATCTTAACCTTTCTTCCCCTTAAGATTCAGTAAGAACAATTCATTTTGGCCTTTTCGCACCATATTTGGAACGACCTTGCTTGCGATCCCTCACCCCCACAGCATCTGGAGTTCCCCGAACAATATGATATCTTACACCGGGTAAATCTTTGACCCTTCCACCCCTTACTAAAACTACTGAATGTTCCTGTGAATTGTGGCCAATACCTGGGATGTAAGCCGTTATTTCGAATCCAGAGGTTAATCGGACCCTGGCGACTTTACGTAAGGCGGAGTTGGGTTTTTTGGGTGTCGTGGTGGTAAAGTCGACGAACGAGTCGCCCCTATCGTCGCTCTACAGAACCGTACATGGTACTTTCACCCCATACGGCTCCTCGTTCAATTGGAACGGAGGATAAAGACTATTTCGTCTGTTTATTCCTGTTGATACTACAAATGGCGATTAGTAACTTATTCGGATACCTTAACCCGATAGTAAGGAAACGAACGAGTGCCAAAAAAGCTTGAGCAGTTCGAACAACTCCACCTTCTGCGTCTAAAAATTGGATCTATTCGATCCTGAACAGATTGTAATTATTACTCCCTCTTTCCTTCGTTGGTAAGGAAGGGGAGGAAGAAGGATTTGTTCGAGGTAATTGTAACATTGCCTCCACCAACAATTCCTACCTATTCCGCTGTGAGATTGAATCCTCCGACAATTGACGGGTTGATGTAAGCTTATCCATG